CTACAGGTTATCTTAAATATTATGAATTTAATAATATGAATTATAAAGATTTTAATGAATCATTATTAGGAATTTATCAAGCTGAAGTTGAAATACCCTTAACAGAAAAATATCCTATTTTACCTGTTAGACATCCTGAAAAAGGTATCATATATCCTGTAGGTAAAATTAAAGGGTATTGAAGTAGTATTGAACTTGATTACGCTTTAGAAAGAGGATATAAAATTACTATTATAAATGCTTTACTTTATACTAATAAAAATGATTCTATATTTAAAGACTATGTAAATACTATGTATAATAATAAAAGTATATCTAAAGGATTTGATAGATATTTTTATAAATCTATGCTTAATAATCTTATTGTTAAATTAAGTTATAATTTATATGATGAAACTATGATAATAAAAGATATTAACTCATTCAATTTATTAACCTTAGGTCATAAAGTTTCATCTATTTATAATTTAGAAGAATCTCTTATGTTTGAGATTGAAAGATCTTTTAATCTAAATTTATTAATTGATAATAATATTGACATAAATAAATATATAAATAATTATGAATATAATCAATTAATGAAGGAAATTAACCAGGGGCGTCTTATTAAAGCTACTTCTATTATAACTACATTATTTATTAATGCTGAGGCTAGATTAAGATTATTAAAATTAATACATAAACTTGAATCTCAAAACATTGATATCTTTTATTGTGATACTGATAGCATTGTTATTAATAAGCCTTTACCTGATAAACTAATTTCTAATAGATTAGGTGATTTTAAATTAGTAAACACTATTGAAAAAGCTTTCTTTATCTCTGGTAAACTTTATTATTTATTAAATAAAGACGGTTCTACTAAAATCGTTAATAAAGGACTTTCTAATAAATGATCACCCCCGAAGGGGGTGATGATTAGGGGGGCCGTAAGCCCCCAATTATCTTATGATGATTTTAATAATTTATATAATGGGCTTTCTATTAAGAGTATTACTAATCTTTCTACTAAACATATTAGTGAAGGTTTAGTTGATATACATAATATTAATGTTACCTTGTCAGGTAATTATGATAAAAGAATTAAAATCTTTGATTCTAATAATAAATGAATTGATACTAAACCTTTTGTTTATAAAAATAATATATTAATCCAACAATAGTTTAAATTTTATTATCCCGCCCTTAGGCGGGGAATATGATAGGGGGCCCCCCCCATTATTTAATATATATGTTAAATATATATCCCCCCCCTCCGGTCCCGCATAGCGGGGGGTATTTAACTATGATCGTAATAATTTACCTGGTCTTTTAATAATTGATAATCCTAAAAATAAATCAGGTGTAAGTAAAATACAATTACCTAAGATAGATTTTATCCAAAATGATACTAATTTTATTTCTTATCAATCTCAACATATAAACTAATATTTATTTTTTTAATATATTCAAATTTCTTCATATATATTCATATATTAAAATCTTATAATACAAAAAAAAATAAAATTATAAGTAGGGATAATAGAATAAACAGCCCACCTTCGGGGGATATATTTCGGCCCCCTTCCCCATATTTAATAAATAATGGGGGGGCCTACGGCCCCCCCATCATATACCCCCCCCGCGAAGCGGGGTATTTATATCTAAAGAGATATTATAATGGGCCCCATATTTAATAAAAAGTATTATCCATTTGGATATATAATTTAATACATAAGCAGAATAATGAGAATTAATAACATAATCCCGGCCTACTTAGGGCATATATCCCGCCCCTAAAGGGGCGGGTTATTTTCATCCCCGCCCGTAGGGCGGGGGGGAATATTGCCCCGCTTCGCGGGGCGATACCGGCCTTCGGCCGGCATTAATATCTTTATTTATAGATTTAATTACTTGAGTATAACCTCCTAAAAAAGTCTCTTTCTAGTAATTATATACTATTTTATATTTAATTAATCGTATTTGTATATAATTAACCCCCCCTTTGGGGGGGGGTTTATTATTTAACCGACTTTCTGATGGTATTTAGACCATCCTTGAAAAATAAAATATATAATATATAATATAATATATTCATTCTTGGGGATACTGTCAATGACCGTCCGTTATTTAATTTCTCTTTATTGCGTATCTTATATCTATTCCTATATTTCTTCTCTTTTGTCGGTTGCTTAATCCTTATATATTTTTGATAGATAGATATATAGATTGATTGATTGATTGATCGATAGATTGATAGATTGATAGATATTTTTTACCTTTATTGTTTTACCTTTTTTTATCCCCCCCCCCCGCTTTGCGGGGGGGGTATGATTAGGGGGCCGTAGGCCCCCCATTATTCCCCGCTATGCGGGGTAAAATAATCTATTAACAATTTAAAGGTTTCAAGAGTATTTTTTATGATTTAAAATATAAGCATTTATTTTTATATAAATGAAAAATTATAAAGGTATATAAGAAAACTTATATTCCATATTAATTATTTAATATGTATCCCCATAAATAATATTGATTATTATTAACAATTTTATGATTAAATTTTTGATCTATAAATTATTAGGGGGGATTTGATTATCATCAAAATATTACCTATATATAATTACGGCTATGTGGGAGAGATCTATATACCCCGCGGAGCGGGGGATTTTATATTATTTATATGGGGCCCCATATATACCGCCCCCGAAGGGGGCGGGATAAATAAACGGTCCATGAGTAGATTTTTCTCCTTTATATTTTATTTAATGGTTTATATTTATAGGTGATATATTGAAAAATGGTATATGTAATTAATATTATTTTAAGGATTATAAATCAAAATTTATAAATGATAAAAAGATTAACTAAAAAGTAATCAATCATAATCATGAAAATGATAAAAAATAAAAACAAGTGGAATGAAACATCTGAGTAACTTGTAAAATAACCAACAGGGATAATATAAGTAACGGTGAGTGAAAGTATTAGAATCTTAAAGTATTACCAAGAGGTAAGAATAAAGTAGTTTCCAACTACTAAGAAAAAAAAATAAATTTTAGATTAAAGTACCGCAAGGGAAAGTAAGAAAATAGAATAATAAAGAGCAATCATTGAATGGTTTACCTCTTGTATAATGGGCCAGTGAGTTATATATTTTAGTGAGATTAAATTCGAATATAAATAGAAATTAATTAAAGTATATAGGCCCGAAAGCAAACGATCTACACATGCCCAAGTGTATATAAAACCTTATAAGGTATATATATGACTCAATAGGTAATTGTAGCAATAATTTCTAAAGAGGTGTGTGTAGCTGTGACAGACAAATCTGGTTTGCAGATAGCTGGTTTTCTGCGAAATATATTTTAGTATAGCCTTTATAATCTGTTTTAAATAACAGACATTTAAACTGGTACAGCACTTAAATACCTTTGGGGAATTAGAATATAATTTTATCAAAATATTTAAACCTCGGAATCAGTGAATAATGAAATATAAGGAGTCAGACTTATTGCGATAAGGTAGTAAGTCGAGAAGGAAACAACCTAGACTATTAAATGAATGTCCCAAATATTAATTAAGTGAATAAAATCTATCCTACTTTAATTTTTATAAAAATCAAAAGTTAAAATCATATGATTTTACATTATTATATATATATACCGGCCTTCGGCCGGCATTTATAAACCTAATCTTTAGGCCATAATATACGGGGTATTAAATTATAGACAATTAGTAAGTGGGTTTGACAATAATCAACTTTTAATGAACATGTAACAATGCACTAATTTTATATATATATATATTTTTTTTATATATATATTTATTAATAATAGAGAAAATATATCGGGTCTAAATTAATAACAGTATTATAGATATAATCATAAAGATTATATGGTAGCAGAATATATAATGGAAAATTATAAAGAGATTGCTGGCTTGAGTAACGATAGATAATATAAGATTATCCCCTTATTCATAAGGTTTTACTATAAACGAACGGTCCCTAAGATTAATATAGAAATATATAATTAATGGGTAAAAGAACAGGAAAATAAAAATGAACCGTACTGTAGACCGACACAGGTATGATAAAAAGGGAATGGGATAACTACTTTGAATGAACTCGGCAAAATAAATCGTGCGACTGTTTACCAAAAACATAGCTTATTGCATACTAGTAATAGTAAGTATAATAAGTGATATCTGCCCGGTGTTAGTTTAATAAATATTATTATTGTTTAGATAATTTTATAAAAGACTGATAAACGGCGGTCTTATTGTGAGGATCCGAAGGTAGCGGTGCGACAAGTTAAGTTCATAATAAGAATAAGGTGAAAATCCTTTACAATTGTCATATTTGTAAACCTAACTCAACATGCATTTTAAGTAATTATTTTGTATGAAGCTTGAGTGACAACGGCTATAAACTTTAACTGATATAAGTGATCTAGTCTAGGTTAGAACAACATGATTAGTATAAACTAAATAGTGTATTAAAATCTCGTTATAGGTAAGTAACTTGTTCAGTATTTGGTTACTTTATGATTAAAATAATATTGACGCTACGAATATTATTATATGACTGAAATAATAAAATATAATCATCGGGATATAGCTATAATCTAAATTGTTCATAAAAGTCTTATTATGGAAACTTGGTAAGCCTTATACATACCTAATTTAAATACCCCGCATATGCGGGGTTATATTTAGGAAGTAATATATAATATTAATGATCTCCCCGCCCACCAAAGGTGGGCGGGCTTTATTTAATAGAAATTATTATATAGTGTAGAAGGTAAAGGATAAATATAAAAAGCTAATGATTTTATGTAATGTAAAATATAAAGTTATTTAACTTATTTCGAAAGAAAGCTGACTTATATATAAGGCCATTAAAAAAATAATATAACATTATAAATAAACGGTTTCCTTTAAGGGGCCCTTGTTTATAAAAAGTTATATTATATTTAAGATAAAATAATCAAGATGAAATCTTGATGATTAGGGGGCCTACGGCCCCCCATTATGCCTACTATATAAAAAAATAGATATCTATTTTTTTATGGATATAAGTATAATAGGGAAATCTTAAAAAATGGTTTGAGCCGTATGCGATGAAAGTCGCACGTACGGTTCTTAAGGGGGGAAAGCTTGAGAGGGCCTACCTATCCTAACAAATTCATTGACGTATAATTGACGTCCTGCATGAATGAATATACGATGCGATAACTGTATCCAAAGTAGACTCAGTGAAATAGCAATTGCGGTGAAATTAGTACTATAATATATCTATATTATACGCCGGGTTGGTGAAAATCCAACTTTATAGTTAAAATACCCCCGCGAAGCGGGGGGGATTTAAAAGTATTAAAGAATTATCCGGTATTTTCCGACATAATAATTCAAAAAAAAGAATACAATCGAATAATACTTAATCCTTTAAATGGGATAAATTACCCCCCCCCCGAAGGGGGGGGTGATTAATCCTCGGCTACGCCGAAGGATAAATTACAAAAGGCAAAATGTAATTTTATAACTATAAATAAAAAGGTGAAAACGGTTAATGATATCTTAGTTAAAGACCGTCGGCAGTTGTATATGTCGCTACAGACTGGTTCACCGAGGTTAGACTGAAATGTCTGTCTAAATGTACAGTCGGATTCTGTAATATAATAGATAAATATATGGGCCCGCCTTCGGCGGGCCTAATGATATATTTATTTTTATATAAAGGTGAAAGATTTATCTATTATTTAGATATAACTTATTAGTACATAAGTAAGAAACCTTTGTAGGTCAAACCTACTTAAGTTAATCAGAATTGGAAGATGCCGTATATCCGTAGGTTGACAAAAAGACCCTATGCAGCTTTACTATATCTTTATTTTGATTTTTTAATCATAATATATTATGATTAACCCTTTTTTTATTTATTTCAGCAGATTAGGTTATATTTATATTTTAAATCAAATGAGATACCTATATAAATAAAAAAAGAATCTAATTAATATAGTCAAAATTCAATAAAAATTGAATTACCCTTAAAAAGGGTTATTAATAAACTAATGACTTAAGTTTTAACTTATTTAAGAAAGAGTAAAGAGGTTAGTTTCGATGGGGCGTCGACATCAGCGAAAGCATCTGATGTGTCTAATAACAAAGATCTTGAATATCAAGACTAAATGTTTAATTAAATTATTTATTTAATAGTAAATAACGTACAATAATTCTATATGGTAAATAGAATAAAAAGATATGATAGGAATTACCTATCTTTAAATTTTATCTTATCCCCGCTAAGCTTAGCGGGGTATATAAGTAAGGATAACAACATAATTGTGCGATGATAATAACACAAACAAGTGGAATTAGTACTTACGTAGAGTGTAGTGAACAGGCATAAACAAATGGTATGGATGTCGATAACGGATTAAAGTTACGCTAGGGATTAAATGTTAGTTCCTTTATATAATAAATTATATATTATCTCCGCGATAGTGAGATAGCCCTCTAATGAGGGAATATTAATTGGGTGAATAACAAAAAACTCTTTATCAATATAAAGACAATTTGTAACGAAGTATATATTAGTTTTAATAAGATATATAAACGTTCAACGACTAGTAATTGAGTAAACTAACAATAATATTACCACGAGCGCCCAATACCTAATTTACCCCCCGCCTGAAGAGGCGGGATATAAAATGGGCCCCGAAGGGGCCCATGATTATTTAATTAATCTTTATATTTTATATTTCTTTAATGCCCCTTTGGGGTATTTTATATTTTAAATGATAATGATTTTTTATATATGGGCATTAAGGTAAAGACATAGTCTGAACTATATAGTGATATATAGAAGTTGTAATTAAAAAAGCAACAATAACAAAATTGAACAGGGTAATACCGCGTGAGAGTTGATATCGTCAGCGGTGTTTGCCACCTCGATGTCGTCTAGACTCGTCCTCCTGGTCGCAGCAACTAGGTAGGGTAGGACTGTTCGTCCTCTAAGGAGTTACTTGAGATGGGTTAATTACGACGTGAGTCAGTAATGATTTTATCATCTATGGATTTTTTTCTTATCTGTTGCCTTAAGTGTACGCAAGGATAATAAGGTACATTCCTATGGTTAATTATTTAATTTAGCTAAGAATGTTGTGTTTACATATTGAATGCATATCAAATATTAAATCCTTCAGATAAGTTTATACATTATAGACTATAATGTTTTAGTTAATTTGTGATTTTCGCATATTTTCTAATTAATTTATTTATAATATTTATATTATAAATTTTAATACATATACCTAAAATATATACCTAAGGGATCATAGATTAATTGGTAAATCTTTCGCTTTGCATGTGAACAATATCGGTTCGATTCCGATTGATTCCATATTTTTATATTTGTATTTATAATAATTATTAAAAAAATTAAAAAAAATGATTTGATTAGATGTTCCAACACCATGAGGTGTACGTTTACAAGATTCAGCTTCACCTAACCAGGAAGGAATACATGAATTATATGATCATATAATGTTTTATTTATCATTAATATTAGGATTAGTATCATATATATTATATGTAGTAATAGTAGATTTTAGAAAAAATAAATTTGCTTATAAATATTTAAGACATGGACAAACATTAGAAATTATATGAACAATATTTCCAGCTATAATATTATTATTAATAGCTTTTCCTAGTTTTATATTATTATATTTATGTGATGAAGTTTTAACTCCAGCTATGACTATTAAAGTTGTAGGATTACAATGATATTGAAAATATGAATATTCAGATTTTGTATCAGAAAAAGGAGAAACAATAGAATATGAATCATATATAATACCTGATGACATGTTAGAAGAAGGTCAATTAAGATTATTAGATACTGATACTTCTATAGTTTTACCAGTTGATACTCATGTTAGATTTATTGTTACTGCTAATGATGTTTTACATTCTTTCGCTGTACCTTCTTTAGGTATTAAAATTGATGCTGCTCCTGGTCGTTTAAACCAAGTAAGTGCTTTAATACAAAGAACCGGAGTTTATTATGGTCAATGTAGTGAATTATGTGGAGTTAACCATTCATTAATGCCAATAAAAATAGAATGTGTTCCAATTAATGAATTCATAGAATGATTATCTGAAGCTGAATAAAAAATAAAGATAAAAATATAGCCAGATCTTAGATATATATTTTTATATATTTTATATAAAATTATTTAATAACTTTATTTTACCACTTTAAATATTTTAATACCCCCCCGCGAAGCGGGGGGGGGGCGTTATATTAATTTACATTTTACTTATGCTTTAAAGAGCATTAAAATATATATATATTCATATAAATAAACTTTATGATAAATAATCGATATATGCCCGCCCACCTTCGGTGGGCGGTATTATCATAAAAAAAAATAAATAAGGGTATAGATTATCATCCCTTAGAGAGATAGATGAAAATATGCAGAGAACCCTCAATAAATAAGGGGCGATTATATAATTAAAGAAGGGCACTTTGATATTTGCCTGCCTTTTAAATGCCCGCCCACCGAAGGTGGGCGGGAAATCTAGTTATATATTGGTATATTTATTCTTTTATTTATTTTTAATGTTTATATAGCTTAAAGGTAAAGCAATGTACTGTTAATACATCGATTTTGGTTCGATTCCAAATATGAACGAAAAATAAATACCACCAAAGGTGAGCTGAATATAAAAAAGCATATTTAAAACATGTTTTTTTTCATCGTGTAGAATGCCAAAAAATAGATTCTTGTTAAGAAGCCCGGCCTGCTTAGGGCATATATTTTTTTTTTAGTAGGCTGGGTATCCCCCCGCAGAGCGGGGGGTATTAAAATAAATAATGTAAATAACCCTAAATAATAATATATCCTATAGGCCCGCCGAAGGCGGGCCCATATTTTCCCAGATAATATAGATTATATTTTTTAATGTAGGATAGGAATATAAATGCTTAGTATTATATATATGTAAATAATAATATATGGAGGTTAACAGGAATAACCCCCGCCCACCTTCGGTGGGCGGGATGAAGCAGGGGCCGAAGGCCCCTCATTTAAATTTTGTAATATTGAGTAAATATAGCCTAAATTTTACTCACTGCCTGAATGACAAATAACATATATACCCCACCGCATTGCGGGGGGGGGGGGATGATTATATCTCCTTCAGGGGTTAAATAATGCCCTAAGTAGGGATCTTATAACCCCCCTTCGGGGGTTATTTTTATTTATCCTTGGGGTTTATTAAATATAGAAAATATGATATAATATATCCCACTAAAATCAAGGCTAATCTATATTTAGGTAAGATTGTATATTTTAAAGGTTAATAAAATAATATATAGGCCCGCCTTCGGCGGGCCCATATAAAATATATAAGTATAAACCCGCCCTTAGGCGGGTAGTAAGAAAATATTGGTATGCCCGCTGCTGATTATATATATATTTTTTTTATTATAAGTTTATTTTATATTAATTGCCTTATGAGTTAATAATATATAAGATATGAGGTATAAAATAACCTATATAAAGGCAAAGGGAGGATGCCGGCTTACAGCCGGCATTTTAGGGATGTATGGCTGAGTGGTTTAAAGCGTAATACTTGAGTTATTAAGACTTAATAGTCCACGTGTTCGAATCACGTTGCATCCGTTTAATGACTATGGCGAAATTGGTATACGCGATTAGTTTAGGTCTAATTTTTTTAAGGGTTCAACTCCCTTTAGTCATATTAAAGATTATAAATAAAAATTTAACAAACTTATGACTTTTATATATTTTTTTATATCATCTTTTACTTCAATAAGTTCAAGATTATTTAATCAATTATCTAAACATATAATTTTAATCGCTAGTGGTTTATTAGCTATACCTACTTTATATGATTGATCAGAAATAAATGTATATTATACTACAGATGGTATTGCTGATGTTTTAATATTATTAACTGCTTATCTTATACCTTTATCAATTATATCTAATTGAAATAATATACGTAGTACTTTATTTTTTGAATTAGTTTTAAATTTAGGTATTATATTATTAATTAATTTTATGTGTCAAGATATGACTTCTTTTTATATTTATTTTGAAGCTTCTTTAGCTCCTTTATTTGTTATGATAGGTTTATATGGTGCTGCTAATAAAGATAAAGCTGCTGATTATATATTAATTTATACTTTATTCTCTTCTTTATTTATGTTATTAGCTATTGCTATTTATGAAGTTTTATTAGATAATACTGATTATCAAGCTACTAGTTTATTAGTTTTATCTATTGATTTACAATGTATTCTATATTTAGCTATTTCTATAGGTATTGCTGTTAAAACTCCTTTAGTTCCAGTACATACTTGATTACCTGTTGTTCATTCAGAATCACCTTTAGCTGGTTCTATACTATTAGCTGGAGTTATTTTAAAATTAGCTGTTTATGCTATTATTAGATTAATTTTACCTACTTTATCTGATGCTGCTGTTCTATATACTCCTTTAGTTTATGTTTTATGTGTTATAACTATTATATATACTTCTATTATAACTTTAAGACAAACTGATTTAAAAGTTATTATAGCTTATAGTTCTATAAGCCACATGGCCGTATGTATATTAGGTATTTTATCTAATACTTTAACTGGTATTTCAGGTAGTTTAATTTTATCTTTAGCTCATGGTTTTGTTTCACCAGGTTTATTTATTATTGTTGGTGGTATTTTATATGATAGATATCATAATAGATTAATATATTATTTCCAAGGTTTATTAACTTATATGCCTTGATTAGCTGTATATTTAATTATTTTAAGTTTCTGTAATACTGGTACTCCTTTATCTTTAAACTTTATTGGTGAAATGTTATCTATAACTGGTGCTATTAATAGAGCTCCTATTTTAGGTGCTTTAACAGCTATTTCTGTACTTTTATCAGCTTCATATCAAATGAAAATAACTAATAGATTAACAGGAGGTATAAAAACACCTTATATATCTTTAACAGCTGATTGTACTTATAGAGAAAGTTTCTTAATGTGAGCTTTAATTATACCTACAATATTCTTCGGTTTATTCCCTAATTCTATATTAAATATGATATGAGAAGGAACTAACTTAATATATAAAATATAAAAACCTTTATATATTTTAATACAACTTATAGTATCCCTCCCGCATTGTGGGAGTTTTATTACTAAAATACCCGCCCACCGTAGGTGGGCGATATTAGATTATTCATAGGGCCTAAGGGCCATATTTTTTTTACATATATATGCCCGCCCACCGAAGGTGGGCGGGGATCCCCCCCCTCCTAAGGAGGGGGGGATTCATTTTTTACATATATTCATATATTTTTAATACTTCATAAAAAAAGATACATTTTTACAAATATCTTAATTTTTATAAGTAGGCCGGTATGGCCCCGCATTGCGGGGCCATTATTCCTAATTAGGATGTTATCTCATATATTTTATATATAGGTGATTTATGTCTTATAGTTCAATGGTTAGAACATTACTCTTCTAAAGTAATTATTTGGGTTCGATTCCCAATGAGATAATATATAATAAAATAAGATATATAATAATGGGCCCCATCTTTATCATCCCCCCCCGAAGGGGGGGGTATTTATAAATATATCCCCCCCGCCCTCCGTAGGAGGGCGGGGGGTTATTTAATGGCTTATATAAAAAAACATACTTTTTTTATCCCTAAGTAGGCATTTTTTATCCCCATTTATTTAAATCGTTATTGTTTTTATAAAAACGTTTTAATATAGATTTATCACTTATATATTTATCTTGGTAATAATAATCCCCCCCCCGCAAAGCGGGGGGGTATGATTAGGGGGGGGCCTACGGCCCCCCCATTATCCCGCCCACCGAAGGTGGGCGGGGGATGATTAAATAAGTTTATTTATTGGTTATTTTATACCTTCAATAAACTTAACAGTTTTAGTGTTATATCTTTAATATTAGGTATCAAGTTAAATATGTATAAATCAAGTTATGTTAAAGAGGTTTAGAAAGTCTAAAATATAAATTTTATCGATGATAACATCCCCCTTCGGGGGATTTATTATTTGGTACCTTAATATTAGAAAAGGGGCCATATTTCCTGGAGGGTATAATATCGGGCCGCCTTCGGCGGCCCCATTTACATTATATGAGCCCTAGAAGGCGGGCTCATTTTTATAGAGATATCATTATCTTTTCATATATCTTTATTTATATAGCTAATATTATAATAAATTGAGTTAGTTAATATATATATATAGTGAAGCTACCATTACATAAATTTAAACTTTTAAAGGGGTTTATTTAAATAATATCGGGCCGCCGAAGGCGGCCCTAGATTATATTCCGCCCCCCTTTAGGGAAAATATACCCCCGCGAAGCGGGGGGGATTAGATCTCTTTATATATATATTTTCTTATATAAATATTAATCTCTTTATTTAATGTAGGTTTATTTTGCATTAATTCATATACCTGCAAATAAATATCCTATTTTATCTGTTAGAATCTATGATAAAGTGATATATCCAATTTCAAGATTATATAATACTTGAATAAATATTGAACTTGATTATGTTTTAGAAAGAGGTTATAAAATAAATAAATCCCGCCCCTAAAAGGGGCGGGTTTTTATCCCCCCGCAAGATAAAAAAAAACATACTTTTTAAGAAGTATGTTTTTTTTTATGGGGCATTTATTTATAGGTATTTTCCCTAACTAAAGAAATATATCACAAGAAGCCGGAGAATATAAAGAAAGACCCATTTTTTAAGATTATATACATAATATGTATAATAATAAAATAGTAACTTCTGTATTACCGATCTTACTTTATATAAATCTTTATTGAATAACCTAATAGGTATATTTTACCGCGTAACATATAAAAAGTAAAATACAATTAATATTAATACCCCCCGCTTTGCGGGGGGGTAAAAAACCCGCCCACCGAAGGTGGGCGGGTATTGATAGATGTAAAGTTACTTTAAATATATATAAGGTAAGATATAAATTTATAAGTGAAATTATATGTAAACTTACATAATAAAGTATCTACTTTTTAAGGTAAAGTTTATATTAGATTAGTACCCATAAAATGAAATATAATAAATCCCCCTTCGGGGATATTATCCCCCCGCTTCGCGGGGGATCTTATATAATAAGATATATTTAGAATTATCTATATAAATATGCCCGCCGGAGGCGGGAAACTTATTAATAGTAATATTTAATTTAAATATGAAAAATTATAATTAATATTATGCCGGCTCTTAGGATACATATTTTTTAGATATTTATTATACTTAGATAGAGCCAAGATTATTTAGTGTTATTAAATATTATATATATATAATAGATGCCCCCCGCAAAGCGGGGGGGTGGCATTCTAAATGAACGAAGTAAATTATATAAATATCCCCATATAAATAACAACAAATGCGAAATGTTTATTATAGGGGAACATGATAATTATATAAATATACTTTAGGTATCATAAATTAGGATAATGAGTATAAAAAAGTTAGATGGGGGAAAATATATAAAATAAATAAGAAAGATAAAAAGGATAAAATAAATAAAGAATGGGGGGCCCCCCATTCTTTGAGGGATAAATAAATATTAATGCCCGACTTACTATATAAAATATAAAAAAGGGGAAAAAAAAGAAATATAAAAAAAATAAAGGTGAGATCAAAAAAATAACTACCTTTTTTATGTTAATATATTTAATAAAATTAAAAAAAAATGACAATTAGAAAATCAAATCCTTATTTAGCGTTAGCAAATAGTTATTTAATAGATAGTCCACAGCCTAGTTCAATAAATTATTGATGAAATGTCGGTGTGCGCCATCTAATTGGCTTATCTGTGCTACTTGTTGTTGTAAGTAGCTATAATATGTTGTCAAATATTATACAACTCATTATTACGTATCCTATCTCTAAAAAAGTAGGCATGCGGATAGCAAATAATGAAAAGGTGAGAAAAGAAATATCTAAGTTTCTAGTAGCTCATCTGAGTTGTTCTATTTATGCTGAGATTAACGAATTTGAAACGTATAGGTGTAATCTTTTCAATTATAATATCTTAAAACGATACTATAGAAATATGATTTTTGGAGTAAACCGATATCCAGAAATATGACAACCAATTTCACACCACTTAAATAAAAAAGTTAACATAATAGCCCGCGTAGCGGGCTATAAAATTATGTTTTATGCGCAAACAGCTAATAATAGATTCAATTTGATATCTTCTCTTTTATGAGATATTATCAATAGTAAGAAGATAAGTTCAAGAATTTGGGATGTAACCGCCTCTAAAAGTTATAATATACTTTTATTGCGGACACGGAGATATAATAGTAATATGTTATTTATACGTAAATATCATATGAAGTATATCACTTTAAATGTAGTAAATACGAAAAAAGTAGATTATAATATAAAATCCAAATTAGAGATCAAGCGTTATATAAAAAATAAAGCCATTAATAAAATGGATATTATAAGTACTTTAAATAAAGATTTACTTGAAAGAAAATTAAAAGAATCTAAATATAGGCCCGCCTACGGCGGGCTGATAAATCCCCCCCGCCCAACGGGCGGGGGAAAATATACCCCGCTACGCGGGGGATTTATATCCCTTCGGGATAAAAATTATGATCTTTTATCTATATTAACTAATATAGATTATCTAGTTAAAACTTACACTTTAATTAAAAATAAATCAAGTAATATGACAAAGGGAGTAGATTATAAAATTTTAGACAAAATAGACTTAAATAATAGGCCCGCCGAAGGCGGGCCTATCCTAATTTTATCTAATCTAATAAAATCTGGTAAATTTAATTTTAATCCTATTATTCTTAAATCTAACTCTCATAATTCTAAACTTTTAACTTTATTTTCATCTTATGATATTATTGTACAAAAAGCTATAACTATATTATTAGAATCAATATGAGAACCTCTATTTTCTGATTATTCTCATGGTTATAGACCAAATAGATCAACAAATACAGCTCTTAAACTTATTTATCAAACGGGTAACCGTTATAATTGAGTTATACAAGGTAAAATAGATAAAAGTTTAGATAATATACCTCATGATATTATCATGAAACGTATTAAAGAAAAAATAGGAGATAGACGTATATTAGAATTAATTAAGAAATATTTAGAAGCAGGATACATATTAAATGGTAAAAACTATAAAAGTGATAAAGGTCTACCACAAGGAGGTATATTAAACCCTATACTTACTAATATAGTGTTAGATAAGTTAGATAAATATCTTGAAAACTATACCTTTAAATTAACTCCCCCCCGCGAAGCGGGGGGGATCCCCGAAGGGGGATATGATTATGGGGCCCCGCCCCAATTTAATAGAGTTAGAGATTTAATGTATAGAACTCCTTTAACTGTTCCTATTTTAAAAAAAATGATGTTTATCAGATATGCTGATGATTTCGTTATTTTTATAAATGGATCATTAAATGAAACAATTATGATTAAAAATAATATAAAAGAATATTTAAAACAAAATTGTGGTTTAACCTTAAATAATAAAAATAGCGTAATAACTAATATAAAAGAAAAAAAGTTTAACTTTTTAGGGGCAGAAATTCGTAAATTTAAGTCTGATAATTCAGTAAAAAATAATAAGAAAATTAATCATAGATTAATGGTAAATGCACCTATAGATAAACTAGTAAAAATTTTAGTAGATAATAAATATATTAGAAGATCAAAAGATGGTAAAAATTACTATCCTCTTTCTATAAATATACTTCAAAATCTAGATCATTTTACAATAATTAATTTCTTTAATTATAAAATAAATGGTCTTATTAATTATTACGCATACGCATCTAATTTAAATAAACTTAGAAGAATAATATGATATTTACAATCATCTTGTTCTTATACATTAGCTGCTAAATATAAAATATCCTCAACAAAAATATACAAAAAATTTGGAAATAAATTAAAATGCCCGAAAACTCATATAGAATTAGCTATTCCAAAAAATCTAATAGTTAAACATGACTTTAAATCTAAACCTTTTATTGATCCTGTTAGATTATTAAATATAACCTCATCAAATAAACATACAACTTATATTTATGATAAAAATTGTGTTATATGTGAATCAACTTATAAAATAAAAAAAAAGTAATTGATGTTTAACATAATATGAAAATTGGAAATTATACTTATACATAATGAGTAAATATGGCAAAAATCTCTTTGTCTATTATTATATAAAGGTGAGCATAATACTAGAAATAAATATAAATCATAAGAAAAGTAGTTTAGCTACAGATTTATTTTCTTTAATAAAACTTAATAAACAAAATAGTTACATTTAGAGGGAAAGCCGTATGATGGGAAACTATCACGTACGGTTTGGGTGGCAACAACAAGATCGTATAAATATATTGATTGAATAAGTTGACCACACTCATTATTAGGATTATGTTTAGTTATACAAATAGCTTCAGGGCTATTCCTAGCAATGCATGTGCGCCATTGAGGCTCTTGTGTTAATCTGAATAAGGTCAGATATTATTTTGTTCAAATAATAAAATCACCCAACTTAAGTATATTGAGAAATCTATTACTAAAAATAGCATGTTGGGAAAAAATAATATTGATTTTGAAACTGTTAAAAACTTTATTATTAGATGAAATCTTTAAATTATGGTTAAAGCTATACTGCTTGAAGTTCAATTACCAATCGTCTCAAGCTAGAGACTTATACCTTGACAGATATTGGGTTAATTATTTTTATAATAAAATAGGAATGCATGATTTTATTAGAACAATAAAAATAAGATATATTAAATCTATTAATATAAAGGTAATGAATGAACAACCTAAGAAGATAAATATCTTGAACACAAGAGAGACTATGGTATCCACTAAAAATATAAAATTTTATCCCCCTTTGGGGGATATAATAATGGGCCCCCTTCGGGGGCCCATCATTTATGTGGGAGGAAGTACAAATAATTCTGTTTCTTATATGAAATATAATGATTTTAATAGATCATGAAATACTTATAAAAAAAGTATACAGAGAAGTGTACTAGTTATTAATAGTATTAAATTTTATAGTACTGATTTAGGAATAAATAATCACCCCGCGAAGCGGGGTGATTATAAGGTATTAGAAAAATTAAATAATTTATCTGATTTCAGTAATAAATATCCCTATAAATTTATAGATCGAAAAATTTATAATAACTTTATTTTAAATAAAGATTTATTTTTAATAGCATATGATTTATCTAATAATAAACAATTATCTGTTTCATCAGATATATTAGATAATTTAATTCATAATTTAAAATCTGGTACTTTTAATTTTACATCTTTTAAACATAATAATAATAAATCTAATATTGATATATTAGTTTTAGAAGTTATTAGATTAATACTTCTAGCTATTTATGAACCATCAGCCTATAATAGATATATTAATCCCGGCTTCGCCGGGCATATTTCTCATGATAAATCTAAAGATTTAGCTATAAAATATATATATAATAATTTTAAAGGTTGTACATGATGAATAGAAAATAATATAGAAAATATAATATCTAAAATACCTAAAGATAAGATAATAAATTTATTAAAAAAAAGAATAAAAGATGAGAGATTTATAGCATTAATAAATAAAGCAATTAAAGCAGGATATTTAATAGAAAATATAAATGAGGAAAATCTACTAAAACAATGTGGATCTTCTAAACCTAATAAAACAATAATAAATAGTATATTAACAAATATATATTTAGAACAATTAGATACATTTATATATAAATTAAAAACTAAGGCCCCGCTTTGCGGGGCGATACCGGCCTACGGCCGGGATATGCCCGCCCTTCGGTCGGGTGATAAGGATATCCCTTCACAACTTAATCATTTTTCTCTTCATTTTATTTCTAATTTACATAATAAACTTATGTATATTAGATTTAATAATCATTGAATTATTGCTATTAATGGTACTTATAATGATTCTCTTAAATTTAATAATTTAATTATTGATTTTTATTCTAATATTTTAGGTATTAATTTAATTAATCATAAATTTAATATTATTAATAGTTATATTAATCATATATTATTTTTAGATATAAATTTTAAACATTCAAAAATAAAAACTAAAAGTAATACAGATAAAAGCCCGCCCACCGAAGGTGGGCGGGTATCCCCGTCTGAAGAACGGGCATTAATTTTATCAGCTCCTATGACTCTTATTTCTAAAAAACTTCATATGAATAAATTTCATATTAATCATAAAGGTATTACTAAAACTAGTTGATTATCTTTAGATTTATATCATATAATTTATTTAGCTAATAATGTTATAAAAAATTATATAAATTATTATTCATTAGTTCATAATAAAACAAGATTAATTAGTTATATATATTATATAATAAAAGATTCAGTTTTACGTACTATTGCTGCTAAAATGAAATTAAAAACAAGAGCTCAAGTTATTAAAAAATATGGTAAAAATATAACTATTAATAAATATAAAGATGGAAAAATAATAAAAACAATAAGTTTAATAAATATAAGAGAAATAAAAAAAATATCTAGAAAAAAAAATAATGCCCGCCCACCTTCGGTGGGCGGGTATCATAGGGGGCCGTAGGCCCCCAATAATCTTTAATTAAAGATATAAATATTACCTACCCTAGTTGATATAAATAGGATGAATAAGGGCCCGTAGGCCCCTTTATTATATCCCCCGCGTAGCGGGGGCATATTTATATATTTAAGGATGGTAAAAGATATGAATTAAGAATATAAAGTTAAAAAGGGATATATAGCCCGGCCTACGGCCGGGTACCCCCCCCCCGTAGCGGGGGGGGGTCAGATAAAGAATATTAATAATGGAGAGCTGTATGATAGGAAACTATCACGTACAGTTCGGGAACGATTACTTTTATCTTATTCGATATTGGTTTTTAGTTCACTATTCAAGTAATTTAGAATTAGCATTTAATTCAGTTGAACATATAATGAGAGAGTGCGCCTTTGAGTCGTACGTTGAAAGTATATTGTCTAATATACCAATTATTTTAGTCTATAATATTTTTACCTTTTTGGTTATATTAATATAGCCGAAGGTAATATAGCCCCCCCCTTTTGGGGGGGGCTGATATTTTGGGTCTTTCCCTTATATCATGATATTATAATAATTGCCATTAAATGTCACGCTATTGGTAAGTTTAATAAACTCAATAGATGGGTAGCGACATGGAAGAAGAAATAAAATATTAACCGCAAAATATAATAAATGAGGGGCCTTCGGCCCCTTATAATAACCCGCCCCTGAAAGGGGCGGGATATATTTCTTTTATGGAAGTGTTTATGAATACGATAAGAAACTTGAAACATTAATGGTGATTTAATATATAATCCAATTGTAAATAAAATAATTTTAATACATTTGAATACTAAAGTATATATAAATATCTCTTATTATATATATTGACTAATTAGTATTACCAGTTATAAATATATAACATATATTATACTCTCCCCCCCCCCCGCTATGCGGGGGGGGGTGTATAAAATTATATTTAATGCAAGGTTCTAAGAACACATGGACGTTAAAAATAGACGATACGGAACTAAGGGAAGTAACCCCTTAATTAAATGCCCCTTAGGGTATCCCCGTCCTTCGGACGGGCATTTATTATTAAATTTAATGGGGACTCGGAAGTTTCATAGTATCTTAAATATATATCCCCCCCCGCATAGCGGGGGGGAATACCCGCCCACCTTCGGTGGGCGGGCATTTATTTAATGAAAAGGAAATTAGTGTAATTATGTATATCTATAAATACTTCTAATAAAAATTTAATAAACAAAATAAATATATGAATTCGTAAATATATATACCCCCCCCCCCCCCCCCGGGGGGGGGGGGGGGGGGGGATACCCAACCAACTAATAAAAAAAATAGATATCTATTTTTTTTATGAGGTATTTAATCGAATATTTTTGTAGAAGTTAGTAATAGATAAAATAAATATAGAAAAGATAAATCTATAATATACTATAATATAAATACTTTAAAAGGAGAAAATATAAAATTAATAGCTAGTTATAAAGAAAAAAAATAAAGAGTGGGGAACCCCCAGATCAGCCCACCTTCGGTGGGCGGGTATTATATATCCCGCCCGAAGGGCGGATAAATGATAGGGGGCCTACCATTATTTATTAAATGGTAAATTGATATTTATTTTTGCAAATTATATAATAAAATATAAGGATATAATATATGCCCGAAGGGGGATATTATCCCCCCGCGAAGCGGGGGTATTTTTCCCGCCCCTGAAAGGGGCGGTATTTTATCATCACCCCCTTCGGGGGTGACCTTTTAATGGGTGGTATTATCCCCGCAGAGCGGGACATAGTTCAAATAGCTATTACAGTTATTATATAAGTAATTTATATATCATTTGCCAATGGTAAACTTAGCTTTTTAGTTATTATTTAATTTTATCTATATATAGTGTTTTTAAAGTTATTAAACTTATAGATTCTTATTATTCTTTAGTTATTAAAGGTAAATAGAATAAAATGCTCATGGGGGAAAGATAAAATATGACATAATATAATTAACCCCCCCCCCCCTGCGGGGGGGTATATAATCAACCCCCCCCTTAGGGATGATCTCATTAAAAAAGAAATATGAGGCAAAAAACTATAGGTTTCATAATATGAAAAGTTTAATGCCCGGCCGTAGGCCGGGTATCAGGGCTCATTAATAAAGTTTTATCTTAAAATTTATATTTTTTTTTGTTTATAAATGATATAAAATAGCTATAAAGGCAAATATCATTTAAGAATGATAACAAATTATATAAGGATAAAATAAAAAAAAGTAGGATAAAAAATAGTATATTATAGAAATAAAAAAACTATAAAAGTAATTCATAGAAAGCCGTATGATGGGAAACTATCACGTACGGTTTGGAGGGCAATTCAAAAAGATTGACCCTACTGTTAATGGTGGATGGCTGATTAGATACATACATGCGAATGGAGCGTCTTTCTTCTTTATTTGTATGTATTTACACATAGGAAAAGCATTATATTACGGAAGTTATAAGTCACCAAGAGTCTTAGTATGATCAATAGGAGTTATAATTTTTATTTTAACAATGGCTACTGCCTTTATGGGTTATAACAATAGCCCAAAATCTAAATTAAATAAATCCTCTAATATAATCAATAAAAAATTTTTAAATAAACAAACTATTATAAGTAAAAGAAATTATAAAACTATTAATACTAATATAAAAAAAAATTATACTTTACCTAAATTTATATTTAAAGAAATAGGTATTACACCTATAATTTGATGAGAAGATCTTAATAAAAGTATAATACAAACTAAAATAAGTGAAGAGTTAAAAGAAAAATCAGGTGTTTATATAATAATAAATAAAGTAACTAAAAATTATTATATAGGTTCAGGTGAAACAAATAATTTAAATACTTTATTTAGAAATTATTTAATAAATAAAAAAGAAAATAAAATAATAAGATCATCTATTAATAAATATGGTTTAAATAATTTTATTTTTGGTATATTAGATTTTTATCCTAAACCTACTAATAATGATATTAATAATTTAGAATTATTAGCTTTAGAAACTTCATATATTAATATTTTAACTCCTTTATATAATATTTTAACTAAATTTCCTAAATTTAAAAATAAAGTTGATTTAGATGAATTTAATTTTAAAAATAATCAAAATTTATCTACTTTATCTTTATTTAAAGAAAGACAAAAATTGTTAAAAGATTTAAAATTAAAACATAAAATTTATTGAGAAAAAAAAATATATAATAATGTACCTAAAGTTACTATTAAATATTTCAGTGAAGAAAGTCGTCTTAATATAAGTAAAAGTTCTCGTAAAATTATTTATATTATAGATGCTAATTTATCTAATAATATTTTATGTCAATTTAAATCAATAGAACAAGCTTCACAATTTTTATCATGTAGTACTAAAACTATACAACGTAGTCTTAAATTAGGTGAAATATATATCCCTGATTTATTTATACCTTTATTAAATAATTCTCATATTAATAATAATAAATCTATAATAGATAATATTAATTTAAATAATGAAAATTTAAATAAAAATAAAACTTGTTTAAAAAAAAATGATTTTAATACTAAATTTTATATAAAAGCAGAATATGCTAGAAATATAGAAGAATAAAAATAAAATTGAGATATATAAATCTCAAAGATAAAAACCGCCCACCTTAGGTGGGCGGGATATATTTATCAAAACCAAAATCCCGCCCACCATTGGTGGGCGGGTATATACTTATTAATAGTGGGAAAGATATTTTTTTCAAAGGAGAATAATAAATAGACATCAACATATTGTAATTAATACAGGTATAAATATCCTATCCTTTTTGTAGGAACTAAAATTTATAATTTTATATACATTTTTATAAGATTATTAGCCATTTATATTGAGAATAAATCAATAAAAAAAATGGAATAAAGATAATATACCGCCCACCTTTGGTGGGCGGGCATTATTAAAATCAAAATTTTGACGGAAAATTTAGAGGGGAATAATTATATTATCAACCATATTCTAATTAAAGGATTTCACACTTTATGCAGAAGTAATTTAAGGTGAATAATATATTTAGATAGTCTATCTTATATATAAATATCTCCTTTGTGCGAGATATATTTTACTTACTTTATCTATAAGTATTAAGCAGATATATATTACCTCCCCCCCCCGCAAAGCGGGGGGGGGGATATATTATTTGTCATTAAGCAGGTTATATATCATTATATGCCCGCCCACCTTCGGTGGGCGGGTATTTATATTAAATGCCTGAAGTAAAATATGCCCCGGGAAATATTTATATCTATAATTGTAACTTTTATAAGAAAAATTATAGTAAGATATATGATTAATTTATCCCCCCCGAAGGGGGGATATAATAATGGGCCCCCTTCGGGGGCCCATATTTATCATAGATAAACCTATTTAAATAGGAATAATAAAATAGTATGCCCCGCTTCGCGGGGATCCCCCCGCTTCGCGGGGGCATTATATTAAGTATTTTAATTTCATAATATATATAATCAAAAATTTAATGCCGGGCCAACAGCCGGTATCCCCCCCCCCCGTTATTGCGGGGGGGGTATTTGATTGAAATTTATTTCTCGTTAAAGGTTATTATTTCTATGTGATTAAATTACTTATATTCATAATTTTATGGTAATAATTTTTCTTAGGTAAAAATTTAAAACTTTAAATAGGGTATATTTATCGGCAACATTAATGAAAACGATTAAATTAAAACTAGATCGTCGGTTATATAAAGAATCGCTACAGACTGCTACATTAATGGGTATCTGTAATGATATTTAATGCACAGTCGTATTAAACATATATATATGCTCGCCCATAAAAAAAAAGATAAGCTTATCTTTTTTTTTATATTAGGGCGCAGAAATGTTTAATTTACTTTATTTTAAAATATCTTATACCCCGCGTAGCGGGGCATATACCCGGCCGAAGGCCGGGGATAAAAGATAGTCTGTTATATATATTATGATCCTTTTTAGGTTATAATTAATATACTATGCCGGCCGAAGGCCGGAAATATGATTATCGAAAATTTAATAATGTAACTTAAATTATATATATCTTTTTAAGAGGGATATATTTTTAGTATTCCCGCCCACCTTCGGTGGGCGGGGATTTCCCCCGCGAAGCGGGGGCATTACATATATTTTATTTATTATTGGTAATTTATTTAACAGATTAAAGATATTTAATAAAGCTATCGGTCGTATTGCTTGGTATATGGGCAGATGAGTCACTGAGGTAATTTTTTTTGCCTTAAATATTTTTTACTTATTTTCATATTCTTTATATTTTTAATAAATATGTCTAAAACCTTAAAAATAAATAATAAGCTTTTATTAAATTTAAATAAAATAGTTTTAAATAGTAAAAATAAAATTAATAAAGAAAAAATAAAAGAACGAAATTATGATTCAACTATAATAGAAATAATATATGGATCATTATTAGGAGATGCTAAAGCTAAAAAGCGTAAAGGAACTAAAATATTATTTTATTTAGAAAATAGTAATAATGATTATTTATTATGTTTTCATAGTTTAATTGCAAATTTAGGTTTTTGTAATCCTAAAATACCTAAAATAACAAGAAAATTAGGTAATAAAGGAAAATTGAAAAAAATTATAATATTTAATACATGAACTTATATTAAATTTAATAATATATATAATTTATGATATAAATCAGTAAATAATGAAATAGAAAATATAAATGAAGTTAATAAATTAAATAAGGTATTGCCTAATAAATCTATTAATTCCAATTTACAAATTATTAAAATTTTACCTTCTAATTTACATATTTATTTATCTCCCTTAGCTTTAGCTATTTGAATAATGAATAATGGATATAAAGCTAATAAAGGTTTAAATATAACTATTTATCATTTTTCTATTAAAGAATTAGAATATCTTATTTATTTATTGAAATTTAAATTTAATTTAGATAGTTATTATCAAAAGTATGGTTATAATAAATTTGGTAATCCTCTTTATTTTATCCATATTAATGCTAATTCTATGCCTTTATTAGTAAAATTAGTTAAACCATTTATTTTTCCTTCAATGAAATATAAATTTGGAGATTATATTAATAACATATAATTTTATATGCATTAAATAAACTATGATTATATAACCGCCCACCTAAAGGTGGGCGGGGTTTTAATTGCCTCGCGAAGCGAGGCGATACCGGCCTTAGATAAAAAAAAACATAAGCTTATGTTTTTTTATGAGGCATTCTTATATTTATTTTTATATTTAAGTAAAAAATATAGTATTATATATTATATATAATGCAACATTATTGAAAACAGGTCAAATTTATATGTTAAATAAAAAGACCGTGGGTAAATTAAAAGATATGATGATCCCCTCGCGAAGCGAGGGGATATTTATTTCTTTCTAAAGCTTTTTGGAGTATCCTTTTATTTATCCCTACAGAGTGGTCCAATAATGGGTATCTTAAATGATGCTTAATGTGCACTCGAATATTTATATAATATAAACTTACATATTTTTAATATCATAGTTTATTATTATACACAAGGCTTATTAAACAATAGTAATAACCATATTTTTATAAATACTAACGATGATAATATACCGCCCCTGAAAGGGGCGGGTAAAATACCCCCGCTTCGCGGGGGGGATTATATCTCCGAATGGGGTTTATTTTATCTATAAGGTTATTTATTGTCTTATAATAAGGTATATACGTAATTAATAATTATTAAGCTTAAAACGAATATATATAAATACGAAAGATAATGATTAATACTGGAATAAATGCCAGTTAGATAATATTGAAAGTATTATAATCAGGAGTTTTGCAATGAATAATTATAGAAATATACTTAATAAGTACATGGTATTATTTATTTTAACATTTAAAAACAATATTAATACCCACCCGCAATGCGGGTGGGGGGATGCCCGGCCATTGGCCGGGCATTATATATTAATAATCAGGGGGGGATTCCCCCTAAAGATTAGGGGGGGCCGTAGGCCCCCCCATTATGCCCCCCGCGAAGCGGGGGGAGTTATTTAAACCTTGATTTAGGGATAAATAATATTTAAATATTGGCAACTGTTATAACTAACTTATTATCAGCTATACCTTTCATTGGTTCAGATTTAGTTCCGTTAACCTGATATTTATTATATATATATAAAATTTCAAGATTTCATCTTGATTATTATATTTCAATTATATAAATTAAATAAATACCGCCCACCAAAGGTGGGCGGGCATTAATAAATAAAATATGGGCCCGCCTTCGGCGGGCCTATTAAAAAGGATAATAATATATTTATCCATTTATATAAAAAATATATATAATTATAAACTCATATAAGCGGCCATATATTGTAAAATATATAGGAAAATAAGGTGAATTTCATAAAAGTCCAAATTATATAAATCCTAAGGGCCGGATTATTAATAATCAGGGGGGGATTCCCCCTGAAGATTAGGGGGGCCTACGGCCCCCCATTATCCCTTTCGGGATATAAAATTGGGTCCTTTATTTATTGGATAATATGAAGCGAAGTATATTATATATGAATATATATTTTAATGACTTAAAAAAGATACTTATAAAAATATAAGATATTTTATAGTAGGCAGGTATTATATATATAAGTAATATAAACGTTCAACGACTAGAAATTGAGTACATATAACAATAATATTTCCACGAGCGCCTTACATCCTTAATATATTAACCCCCCCCCGCGTAGCGGGGGGGGGGATTGATAATATCCCCCCGAAGGGGGGGATAGATTAAGAAAATATGATCGGATATTTTTCTATTTAATTTTAAGGATGATGACATAGTCTAATCTTATAAGTAATTATAAGTAAATATATTATTAAATTTAATATATAATCAATAAATAACAATGTTATATGAGGAGGTTTTAAATTACATGAGGGACCATATTATAGTGATATAATATTAAAAATTCTTCTTAATGCTGGGACTTCCAAATTAATATATGATATAATCATATATACCCGCCTAAAAAAATATTATATGTATTTATCAAGGCGGAATACTAAATTATGTACTATTATACATACCCTATAATTCCCCGCGAGATAAAAAAAAACATACTTTTTAAGAAGTATGTTTTTTTTTATGGGGCATATATTCTTCCAAAGAGTATGGATTTATTTATTATATAGATGGGTGAAAATAATAGTTAAAATCATAATAATCAGGGGGATAATCCCCCTGATGATCATCCCCCCCCCTTCGGGGGGGGGGGATGATTATATAAGGATAATCAGCAGTAGTTAAAAATAAATTAGCTACTCAGAGACTAAACGAAGAAAATCTATTTAATTCTCCCGCAGCTAGCTGCGGGTATCCCCCCCCCGCTATGCGGGGGGGTATTATATTGATAAAATTAAGATCCTATCTTATATCCCCCATTATGGGATTTATCATAAATATTGAATTTTGATAATATATAGCTTATTTTAAATATATAATAGATAATAAAGATTAAATTACCGCCCACCGAAGGTGGGCGGGTATCTCCGTATTTCGGATAAGCATTCTTTAATAAATAGATTAAGATATAGTCCAATTAAAATATAAATAGATTATATATAATTATACCTGTTAAACAGGAATAAAAGATAATAAATTTAGGTAAAAATCCCGCCCACCGAAGGTGGGCGGGAAATAATCAAGATTTATATATATAATTTATAGATACCCGGACATAAGGACGGGTATTTTTTTATCGTTATAACTAATTGTTATATCGATTATTTTTTGCTCAGTAAGTAATCCGACAATTCAAAGATTCTTTGCCTTACATTTTTTATTACCTTTCATCTTGGCAGCTTTAGTTGTAATGCATTTAATAGCATTACATATACATGGATCATCAAACCCAGTAGGAATTACAGGTAATTTAGATAGAATACCTATGCATAGTTATTTCATATTCAAAGTGCGCCGTTGTGATATATCTCTTTAGTTGTACAGAACAACAAGTATTTCGTTATTATACTTTCATTACTATACTTAGGTATAATGTGAAAACATTTACTAAACAGAGCATGTATAGAAAAGGATTATAATTAGTAAAGATAGATATTAAAATAATCCATATGAATAATCTATGGTTAGAATTGTATTATTCGAACATCAATTTTCAAGGTACTCTAATGAAAGTTATCGTCATACTATCTATTAGACGATGATTAATTATATTGATTCTAGTTTTGAAGGAATTGGTAAAACGATAATTAATCCCTATTATAGTAAAACTATAAGCCCCCATAAAAAAATTGATTCTTCTTAATAAGCCCGGCCGGAGGCCGGCCATCAATTTTTTTATAGCTACGCGGGGGGAAGAAAATGAATGATGAACCTAAGGATTAAATCTGATAGAGATATATAACTACGGGATTCGCTTCTTCCAGTAATGGTAATGCGAACAGAGGTTTCATAGTAATTGGTTCTTTTATCATATATTATTATATATTTTTAGTACCCAGTGAAGGAAACCAGTAATTTTTAATCTTATTTTATTTATTACAAATGCAGGATGCAATAATAATGTATTAAATAAATTAGATAATCTTAAATATAACGATAGCTTACATAGCGGATTATAAAATATATCGGCATATTAAATACCCGCCCACCTTTGGTGGGCGGGAAACCCCCGGTATACTTTTAAGATTTAATAAAAATTATGGAAAGCCGTATGATCAGGAAACTATCACGTACGGTTTGGTGACGAGTTTTTATTTCCCTAATTAATCACCTCGCATAATAGGGTGATATATTTTAGGGTTTAGATCCTTAGTTCAATGATTTAATAACTGTATTTGTATTCTTATTAATATTTAGTTTATTTGTATTCTTTTCACCTAATACTTTAGGTCAATAATGGCCTATATATACTAAATGCTGAGAAAAATTTTAGAATAAATATATAATAAAACTCAATTTATAAATTTTATTTATACTTTATTTCTTACCTATGGTTAGATAGTATTATATTATAATTTTTATATATTAGTAACATATTATTATATATTATCTTTTTTATAAAAAAATATAAAAGATAAAAATTTAATCAGCAGATAACCAAAAGTAAAAGTTCCCGTTTCGGGAGGAAAAAAATAAAATTACTTAGTAGGAATCTCAGAGACTATACGTATACATAAAATAATGCCCGCCCACCTTCGGTGGGCGGGGATGATTAAGAGAATGAAATAATAAATGCCTTAATATAAAATTACATACATCTTATTCCCCGTTATAGGTGAAATATAGTTATGGGGGTGGTGTCGGTATCATTCTTTTTAATCCCCGTTCGAGATAAAAAAAAACATACTTCTTAAAAAGTATGTTTTTTTTTATAGGGCATTATAGGCTTTTATATATTTTATGAAGAGATAGTCCAAAATTTATAGTGAATATAAATTATAAGCATTCAGATAACTATATACCTGGAAACCCAATGGTAACTCCGGCATCGATAAAAATAAATACACGTCAATTAGGCGTACATAATAATCATGGGCCCCGCCCATTATTCCCCGTCCCTTCGGGACGGGTTATTTAATATGAGCCTCATTTTTATGAGAATAATACCCAACCTACTTAGGGTTTTGTCGATAATTTCATATATCTTAATACCTATAAAAAAATACAAAAAATATCCTATTTTTTATAAATCCTTTATTCTTATTTACCCCGCTTAGCGGGGTTTTGATCTATCATTTCTTTTTTATGCCGGATAAATTTTACTTTTATATTTTTATACATTCTGGTTTATTAATATAAAATAAAATATATATAACTACTTAGTGGTAGGTTATTATATAAGGAATCCCTTATATATATTTTTATCTTAAGGGATATAAATTAGAATAATGCCATATAAAAAAAGATACTTTTTTAATACCCAGCTTCTTGGGTGTATTTCCCCCCCGCTTTGCGGGGGGTATTAAGCTTATGATAATTAAAAGAAGTGAATTGCAAGAAAATCCTTAATTCTTAGCTCAAAAGATAAGGATAATTTGCAGCAAATAATATTCATATTATAAATATATAAATAAAACTAAAGTAAAAACATAATCTATGAATAAGTAAGAAAGCCCGGCCTATGGCCGGGTATCCCCCCCCCGCTTTGCGGGGGGTATTAATACTTATATTAGTTTTTAGTATATATTTTAAGAATATAAATGTTCAACGACTAGTTATATAAAATAGATAATAATATTTTTTAACCACGAGCGCTTCTATTATAATCTTATTAAGAATATAATAAAACATAGTCTGAACTATATAGTAATATATAGATATAAAATTTAAAATATTTTATGATAACAAAATTGAGTTCCGGAGTGATATTTATTACCTTTTTATGCTATATTAAGATCAATACCTGATAAATTAGGAGGAGTTATAGCTATGTTTTCTGCTATATTAATATTATTAATATTACCTATAACAGATAGATCAGTTATAAGAGGTAATACATTTAAAGTATTATCAAAATTCTCTTTCTATTTATTTGTATTTAATTTCTTATTATTAGGTAATTTAGGTCAATTACATGTTGAAGTTCCATTTATTGTTCTAGGTCAATTAGCAACTATTTATTATTTCACTTACTTTGTTATATTAGTACCTGTTATATCATCTATAGAAAATATATTATTTTATATAGGTAATAAATAGTAATACTCCTTTTATTAATATATAAGGAGATAAAATATTCTTCTTATAAATGATCCCCCCCCTTCGGGGGGGGGATGATTATATCCCGCCCCCCCCTTCAGGGGGGGGCGGGATAAATTAATAAATAAAACCCCCCCCCTTCGGGGGGGGTTGATTATTTCCCACATTACCGTGGATTAATTTAATTGAATACCTAACTTTCCCCTTTAATAGGTATATACATATCTTTTATATATATAATATACGATAGTGTATTCCATCCACCCGCATAGCGGGGGGGGGGTTTATCTCTATATTTAGGAACAATGGTCCTTTATTCTTTTTTTAGTTATATGCCTGGCAGAGCTGGGTAAAATATATCTAAAAGAGAGGTTATTATATATATATACCGCCCACCTAAGGTGGGCGATTTCTATTTGCGGATTTTCCCTGCTTTATTATGCGGGGGATATATATCTTCGTTAAGCGTGGTATATAACTATTTATAGTAATCTGATATATTCATATATAGTTTAAAATAAACAAAATTTATATACCCGGCCATAGGCCGGGTTAATATAACCCTCTTCAGTTGGGTTTCTTTATTCTCATATTATTCCCCCAGCCTACCATTATATTAACCCGCCCCTTTAGGGGCGGGATATATTTGGTTCATTCTATATATATATAATCTTATATTTTATATATATGCTAGGCTTACTTAGGGTATAATAGTAATAATCAGGGGGATAATCCCCCTGATGATCATCCCCCGCCCACCGAAGGTGGGCGGGGGGGGTAATTATGATATTTAATAATAGATTTTATAATTTTTATTTCTATATATATTTAGATATTCTAATTATTATAATGCCCGCCCACCTAAGGTGGGCGGGAAATACCAGCCAATTAATAAAAAATATATATCTATATTTTATGGGGCATAATATAGAGAAATATATATGCCTGGCTAGAGGGGGGAAATAATATATAATCATAGGCCCCATATTTATCCGCCCCTTTCAGGGGCGGTATATAATCACCCCCCGCTTTGCGGGGGGGGGTTAATGGGGGGCCGTAGGCCCCCTAATCATCACCCCCGAAGGGGGTTATCATTTATGTTTCTTTTATTTGGTTTATCTACTGTTTATTTGTTATTATCTAATTCTTTATCTTCAAGATTAAATTTTGAAATATATTGGTTTATCATTTTGATAGCTAGTAAATAATTATTTAATTCTACATAATGATTTAACTTACTTTTAAAATCATAATATAGAGTAGGTAATTTCTTATAATATATGGGTTCCATATAATCATACCCCCCGCTTTGCGGGGGGGGGGTTAATGGGGGGCCGTAGGCCCCCCCTAATCATCACCCCCGAAGGGGGTGTTCATTTATGTTTCTTATAGCAAGGGATACTAATATTAGGTACCATAATATCTCATATTTGTTCAACTCTCTTTTATTTCTATATAACTATTTATTTTATTATATATGTCAATCTTCCCTTTATATATAGATAAATACCATATAAAAAACATATTTTCTTAGATGTATTTTTTTTATCGAAGCGGGGGGATAATAACCCGCCCCTAAAGGGGCGGGATATATTGTTAGTTGAATAACCTCTATGAAAGCCATAAATAGGTCGGGTATCAGGGAGTTTTGTTGACCCCTCATTATTTCCAGATATATTTTTATATATTACATGACTTTGTAATGTATTTGACATATTATTATAAGTAGAATTAAATGCCCGTCCGAAGGACGGGGATACCCGCCCACCTACGGTGGGCGGGCATTAATATAATAATATAATCATCTATGATAATATTAATACCTTCATAAAATTTATTTACACTTCATAAATATGGGGGGGGCCTACGGCCCTTGATATAACCCGCCCACCGTAGGTGGGCGGGTTAAATAATCATGATTGTTGGATAATATAACCTTTTTATGTGATATATCATATATATACATATTTTTTATTTCCCCGCTTAGCGGGGCATATACTAATGCCGCCCACCGTAGGTGGGCGGTGATCCCCGCCCTCCGAAGGAGGGCGGGAATTGTAAATTCTATCTGTAGCTGAGTGTCCTTCCTATTATTTTTATCTAAAATATGGGGAAGGGGGGCCGATATTATATACCCCCCCGAAGGGGGGGGATAAATATTTGGTAGAGTTTTTCGACTAAGACTCGCACTCTTATCTGACCATAATATCCGCCCCCCTTCGGGGGGCTAATATAAGGGCCCCCGAAGGGGGCCCATATTAACTAGGGCCGGGGGCCCTTATATTTTTATGTTTATGTTAAGATTGTCAACAGATATATTATTCAACTCATAAAACTCCTTGAATTCACAAATTGTAAATACCTGAATAATCAATCTTATTTAGTTATATATCAATAAGTACTACACTTACAAAAGGAAATAAATAAAAGCGGTAAGGCACACACCAAAAAATATATCTATATCCTCGGGGCCTACGGCCCCTTAATATTTGTAATATCCGCCCCCCTTCGGGGGGCTAATTTAAGGGCCCATATTTTCCTATATTCTCCCTTCGGTGATCTTATTTAAGCTTTTAATATATATATAAATATAGAAGTTTATTTAAACCTTATATTATATATAAATATATATATATAAAATATATGATTGTATGCCCGCCCACCTTCGGTGGGCGGGGTATCAAGGGGAGTTCCCCTCATTATATTATCTGTGTTATAGGAGAGGCTATTTATTTAAAATAAAATATATATCCAAAGGTATGAAGAAGATTATTATTTATAAAAAGATAAAGGGGGAGTCACTTTAAACATCGGGAGACCAAGGTATTATAATTATATGCCAGTATTGGCTGCTATAAAAAACTTTTTAAGAAGTTAGTTTTTTTTATGCTACATGAGGTATAAACATTATATATAAGTTAAATTATTAATAATAAGAATTAAGGTAATTAAAAATTACAAAAAAAATTAAAGAAATGATCGCAATTTTATCAACTTTGTTAACATTTTATGTTAGTCAAAATAATATCATTACATTATTAATAGCTATAGAAATATTATTATTAACTGTAACAGTAAAAATAATATATATAGGTAATATATATGATGATATACAAGCAACAATATTTGCTTTATTTATAATAATCTTAGCAGGTGCAGAATCAGCTATAGGTTTAAGTTTATTAGTTTCATACTATAGATTGAGAGGTAAAGTAACTAATATTTTATAATGTTTAATTTTTTAACTTATATTTTTGAAGAAACAATACATATAAATTTAGGTTCTTGAATCTCTTTAGGTAATATAAATATTAATTATGGAATTTTATTAGATCCTTTATCAATGGTTGTTATAGTTCCCGTAGGTTTAGTTACTATGGCTGTTCTATTTTATGCTATTGATTATATGAGATATGATCCTAATCGTAATCGTTTTTATATTATCTTAAGTATTTTCGCTATTTTTATGACTGTTTTAATTATAAGTGATAATTATGTTATGATGTTTATTGGTTGAGAATTTGTAGGAGTTATTTCTTACTTATTAATCTCTTTCTGAAATACTCGTTTAGCTGCTATGAAATCTGCTTTATCTGCTATTTTATTAAATAGAATGGGTGATGCTTTATTTGTAATTTTTATAGGTACTATTTTATCATTATATCATGCAGTTGATTTTAATACTATTGAATTATTAACACCACATACAAATACAACAATATTAAATTTATTAGCAATAATGTTATTAATAGCTGCGACAGCAAAGTCTGCACAATTAGGTCTGCATTCATGGTTGCTATCGGCCATGGAGGGAACGTTTAAATGGCTTAAAAATAATAATAAAAAAAAGAAATAATAAATAAAATATAAGGCTTTTATAAGAAAATTATATATACCGGCAGTAGGCCGGGTATAAAGATATAAAAGATATAACTTATAAAATAAAAAATTCTTATAAAGAAATATGAGTTTAAGATATAATAAATAAGGTATGTCGATTTTAAGGACTCATTAATAAATTAGAATGTTAAAAAGAATAAAAAATTAATCCCCCCCCCCTCCTTAGGAGGGGGGATCCCCGCCCACCTTCGGTGGGCGGGTATAGAAATACAAAAATAAAATATATAGGAAATAATAAAAAGCCCCCGCGAAGCGGGGGGGAATCAAGCCCGCCCACCTTCGGTGGGCGGGCATTATAAATACATCCTTAGTTTTTTACCTATAAATAATATATGGATAAAACTCTTAAAAAATATAGTTTTTATAGACTATACCGCCTTTATTAGATTTTAATAAATCGATAAAAATATCACCTAGGGCATAAAACTTTATAAGTTATAATAAATGAATGCCCGTCCGAAGGACGGGGATACCCGCCCACCTTCGGTGGGCGGGTTTATATACCCGCTCCGCGGGTATTTTTATATTTTATGCTTTTTATGATATATGTTCTATTTCTAAACTTATACTTTATAAATTATACTATTCAATATTGATTTTTATCTAAATTATTTTTATATTATAAACCCCCCCCCCCGAAGGGGGGGATAATATTGGTCCCTCCTTAAATCTTACTATATGCTGGAATAACTTAAAGCTAGATTAACTTAAACTATAGATATATATGGGCCCCCGGCCCATGTTAATATCCCCGGATTTACTATATATAATTGTAATATATATCGCTGAGCGATACCGATATTATATATATTTTAACTAGAATAAAATATAGGAAAGTAATATAAATTTAGATATATAGTTAATCAGCAGGAAACCAAAAGATATATTAACCCCCCCCCGCGTAGCGGGGGGTGATTATATACCGCCCCTTTCAGGGGCGGGATAATGGGGGGCCTACGGCCCCCCTAATCATCAAGATTTCATCTTGATTATATCGAAGTAGGATCCTCAGAGACTAAACGTAAGAAATATAATAATAAATAAAAAAAATGATAAATGCCCGTCCGAAGGACGGGGATACCCGCCCACCTTCGGTGGGCGGGGATTTATTATTATATTATGTTATAGTCCAAATTTTATTAAAAAATGCCAACACCAGTTAGTTCATTATTACATGCAGCAACAATGGTTTGTAGTGGAGTATTTGTATTAGTAAGATCATCTTATATATTAGAATATACTCCTTCAGTATTATTATTTATATTATGATTAGGTGGATTAACTACTTTAGTAAGTGGTTTAATTGCTGTAGTATCAAATGATATAAAAAGAGTTATAGCATTATCAACAATGAGTCTATGGGCTCGAAAAATATATATATATATATTTAGAAATCAGGCTATTTACGAAAAAATATATATGATATATAAAATAAAAAAATATATCCGCGGCATAAAATTAATATTTAATACCCCGAAGGGGTATCCCCGTCCTTCGGACGGGCATTATAATAATAAAATCCTTATCAATGATAGGGATCTTCATCACACTTCCTACGGAAGTGTCATTAATATTTCCCCGCCCCCGCTACGCGGGGGCGGGTATATAAATAATATATTATGCCCGACTCCACTGGTAAATATAAATATTTTATCTTTAATAAATTTAGGTTATTATATAACAGAATTTATAAATAAAGAAGATTTATTTTTTAAAAATATGAAAAAATATAATATATATATATTATTTAAAATATGTTTACATATTAAAGATTTAAATCTAGAAATAATTAAGAATGCCCGCCCACCTTCGGTGGGCGGGAATTTAAAAGATATATCTTTATGTAAAAATGATAATATATCTCAAGAAGATCAAAAATGATTTGAATGATTAGCTGGTTTAATTGATGGTAGAGGTCAATTAATTATATCTAAAAAAGGTTATGCTAATTTAAAAATTATAATAGATTCTAAAAATAAATCTTTATTATATGAAATTAAACATAAATTAGGTGGTACTATTAAATCAATATCAGGTGATAATTCATTTAAATATAAATTACATCATAAAAAAGGTATGATTAAATTAATTAAAAATATTAATGGTTTAATAAGAAATCCTTCTAAAATGATTCAATTAAATAAATTATGTAATTTATATAATATTGAATTTATTGAACCTAAATTATTAACTTATAATAATGGTTGATTTAGTGGTTTATTAGATTCAGATGGTAAATTTATATATGATAAAAAATCTAATCAATTAAAATTAACTATATTACATAAAAATAATTATTTATTAAATCCTTTAATAACATTATATAATGGTAGAATTAATATAACTAAATTTAAAGATTCATTTATATATGAAATTTATAGAAAAAATGATTTATTAAATTTAAATAATAATTATTTATCTAATTATAAATTAAAATCTAATTTATATTTAAAATTTAAATTAATAAATGATATCTATTATCTTATATATAAACAAAATAATGCCCGCCCACCGAAGGTGGGCGGGTATCCTCTAACTAAGGAGGAGTATTCTTTAAATAATAAATTAAAATATCATAATGATTTTATTAATTTAATTAATAAATGAAATAAATTATAATGCCATTATTTATTTTACTTTTCAGCGTGGTATAGCATATTATATTTATATTTAACATTTTCCCTTTAATTAAAGTAATGTATCATTTTATAAGTAATTTTATATTATATATACAATTCGAAGATAACCAAAGCTCATAATAATATATATTTAATATATGTTATTATAATAATAATTATATAAATTCATTACCCGCCCTATGGGCGGCATATTTATATATAATAAGTAATTTATATAATATCAATTCCCATCTTTTAGGGCATAATTGATTTTAATTATCAATATAGATAATGCCCGGCCTACGGCCGGGTATCAGGGGGTCCCCCCCTCATTAAATTATCCCGCCCAACGGGCGGGATGATTAATCCCCGAAGGGGATAAATGCCCCGCGAAGCGGGGTATTATATGGGAGAGAAACTCTCCCATAAATTATGGGGGGGGTGGTTCCCACCATGATAATAACCCCCTTCGGGGGTTATATTATTATAAGCAAGTTAGTAGGAATCTCAGAGGCCATACGCCTGATATTTATAACCCCTTAGGGGGTATATATGCCCGCCCGAAGGGCGGGTAATAAATAAAGAAATGGTCCACTTAAAATCTTTATTTAAAGATTTTATTTGCAATTAGCTATTATGATGTTAGCTATTGGTTCTAGTGCTTATGATTTAGCTATATATCATTTATACTGTCATGCTTTTTTCAAAGCTTTATTATTTATGTCAGCTGGTTCAATAATTCATAGTTTTATGTCAGAAACTCAAGATATGCGTAAATATGGTGGTTTAATAGAATATTTACCTTATAGTTATGTATCAATGGTAATAGCTTCATTATCATTAATGGCTATACCTGGTTTAACTGGATATTTTTCAAAAGATGTGCGCCGTTTAGCTATTTATTGTGTATGACAAATTAACCATTTGTTTAATATTTCTCTATTATATATTACTGACATTGTACTTAGGTTAAGGGGAAAACCTCAGACTAAAAACAGCATGTACAACAAAAAGGTTTTAGGGTATTTAGCAGTAAAGTATTCTAAAAACTTAGTCAAAGATTCTAAGATTAAAACTAAACTGTTTGAACTTCAATTTCTGATCGACTCAAGAATAGGTTGGCAACATGACTGTTATAGGTTGTTTCTAAAACAATTAAATTTTATATCTTTGAGTTTAATTAAGAGAGTTTTAGAGATATTATATCAAGGTATAAGTAAAGAAATGAATGAAGAATCTAAGGAATCAGGTAACACAATAAATGGAAATACGGGATTACCTAAGGGAAGTAATTCCTATGGTAACGGAGGATCCGTAGTACAATATAATACATATAAAATGTATAAAAATATTAACCCGGCTCTGCCGGGTATAATATCGTCCTGCCTTAGGCGGGCCAATATTAGAAGGGATCTAAGTATTAATAATATATTTAAACGTTTTAACAGTAGCAATGCTACACCAAAAGTTTTAATAGATTTAAATAAATTATATGAATATTCATTAAAAAGTTCTAAAAATGTAATAAGAAAAGATAAAAGAATTTATAGTAAATTTATGTTAAATGAGGATTTATTTATTATAGCTTATAATAAAATTAAAAGTAAACCAGGAAATATGACACCAGGTAGTGATAATAAAACTTTAGATGGTATATCTAAAGAAGTTATAAGAAAGATTATTAATTCTTTAAAAAATGAATCTTTTAAATTTACTCCTGGTAGACGTATAAATATACCAAAATCTAATGGAGATACTCGTCCATTAACAATTGGTAGTCCTAGGGACAAATTAGTACAAGAAGTTATGAGAATGATTTTAGAAGCTATATTTGAGCCTACTTTTAAAGATAATTCTCATGGATTTAGACCTCTTAAAAGTTGTCATACAGCTTTAAGATATATTTTTACAAATTTTAAAGGTATTTATTGAATTATTGAAGGTGATATTCATAAGTGTTTTGATTCAATTGATCAAAATTTATTAATGAAAATTATAGAATCTAAAATTGAAGATAGAAAATTTACGAATTTAATATGGAAATGTTTAAGGAGTGGTTATTTTGATTTTAAAATATATAAAAAATCAATATCTGGTACACCACAAGGATCTATTATAAGTCCTATATTAGCTAATATATTCCTTCATCAATTAGATGAATATATTTTAAATATAAAATCTAATTTTGATAAAGGTAAAGAAGCTAAAGAAAACCCAGAACATCGAAAAATAAGATATCAAATAAGAAAAGCTAAACAGAATAAAGTAGAGAAATCTATTTTAAAAAAGTTAGCTGTTAAACTTAGATCTATATCTTATTCAAAAATTAATGATCCAAATTATCGTAAATTAGAATATGTTAGATATGCTGATGATTGATTAATTGGTGTAAGAGGATCTTATCATGAAGCTTTAGAAATAAAAAATAAAATTAAAGACTATTGTAATACTATTAACTTAGAATTAAGTGATAGTAAAACACATATAACTAATTTTAAAATTGATAAAGTTAATTTTTTAGGTACTCTTATTTCAATGAATACTCATCCATATAGAACACGTAAAAGTGGTAAATCCCAAAATATACCAAATTTAATAATATTAGAGGCTCCAATACATTCAATATTAAATAAATTTAGAGAAAATAACTTTATTAAAGGTTATTTACCATACCCTAAATTTATTTGAAAAGATGGTACTCATAGACAAATATTATATCAATATAATTCTATCTATAGAGGATATCTTAATTATTATTCTTTTGCATTTAATAAAGGTAAATTAATTAGTAAAATTCATTATTACTTAATTCAATCATGTGCTATGCTACTTGCTTCTAAGTATTCATTAAAAACTCGTAGAAAAGTATTTAATAAATTTGGTAAATTTTTAAGAATATCCTATATTATAAATAATAAATCTTTAATTTATAGTTTTGTAAAACCAGATTATAAAATTAATTTATGAGATTTCAAATTAACTATTTATGATAGAATACCTTGATTATTTACATCAAATCTTAAATCATTAGCAACTCTGGATAATTTATCTTGTAACATTTGTGGTAGTCTACATAATGTTGAAATGCATCATATTAAACATTTAAAAGATTTAAATTCTAAATCTTATCTTTCTCCTGTTGATAAATTAATTATCAAAATAAAAAGGAAACAAATACCTTTATGTAGAACTTGTCATATGAATACTCATTTTCCTAATAGATTATCTAAATAAAAATAATCCCATTAGGGCTAAAATTTTTAAATAGTTTTTATTATGAATAATACGGTGAGAGCCGTATGATGGGAAACTATCACGTACGGTTTGGGAAAGAGACTATATATCTTAATTGAGATATATTTTACTTAGTTCACATAATAATTGAATCATTATATGGTACTTATACATTAAGTGGATATATAATGTATTTCATTGCTACAGCATCAGCTACATTAACAGCAATATATTCAATAAGAGTATTATATTTAACATTCTATAATAATCCAAGATCTAATAAATATACTTATGGATTTATTCATGAAAGTAATTTTATGATTATACCTATGACTATATTAGCTATATATAGTATATTCTTAGGTTATTATAGAGATAATGTTATATTCCATTTAAATTTAGGATTACCTCATACTAATACATTTATAGAAACAGAATTTACAATCCCAACTATTTTTAAATATTTACCTATGATATTAGGTTTATCATTATCTTTATCTTTAGTTTATATTTATGAATTTATGTATAAATTACCTAAATCAGGTACTTTAAAATCATATATTTATAATTTCTTTAACCAACGTATTTATTTTGATCAATTATTAAATAATTTAATAATTAGACCAGTTTTAATATTTGGTGGTTATTTAAATGAATTAATTGATAATGGTTTATTAAAAGTTTTAGGTAGTACAGGTATTGGTAGATTAATCATTAATGTACCTATTATTATAATTATTAATATATTTATTATTTTAATTTTATCTATTATTTAATGATAATATTCTCATATATAAGAATATAATGCTGATTTATTACGGGGGATAAAAGAATGCCCCGCTAAGCGGGACATATAAATTTATATCCTAAAAGAGAAGATTAAATACCCGCCCTATGGGCGGGGATCTATAGGCCCGCCGAAGGCGGGCCTTTATTTATCTCCTTAACGTGATATTTTCTCTTTTATATTTTTCTTATACATGGGCATATTTATGATATTTATATACCACTAGGGTATATTACCAAGGGCCCCATAGGGGCCCATTTTTTATTTTTTATATATTCATATATTTTTTTCCTTATATTGACTTATTCCATTTTCTTTATATTACCCCTCATTTTACTTACCTTATTTTCACATATATATTTTATTCAAACCCAAGTAAACCAAGAGGCATTAAATATATTTTATTAACCTTAATAATATATAACTATGTGAGATACAAGATAATGAGCCCAGCGGGGAATAAAATAATAAAACCTAGGGCATAAAATTATAATATAAAAATATCATCTTTAAGGTAATTATCAAGATGAAATCTTGATGATAAGGGGGGCCTACGGCCCCCCCATTCCCCCCCCCCCGCTACGCGGGGGGGGGTTTCATTCACCCCGCCCACCGAAGGTGGGCGGGGATGATATTAAAAATGTTACTAAAATATGTTCTTTATTCAATATTCCATGTGTTATACTTTTGGTTATAAATTAACTACAAGTGAGCTTATATTTTATTTAGTAGATATAATCACATATATAAGGAGACCCATATAATCATTTAAGGTACGGGATTGTGAAGGGTAATATATAAGATAGATAATAACGGGCATATAAGAATTAATCTTATATAACTTACGAGGGTATCCCTGCCCGCCCACCGAAGGTGGGCGGGCATTATATTTTAAAAATTTATAAGTAAAATATATAGGTGATGTTATTTTCATCATTTTTAACCTTATTAGTATTTTCTACTTATACAAGTCCTACAGTTAATATAACTGATAGTGATAATAAATTAAACCATGAAAATGGTGATAAAAGTTCAATTATTGGACATTCTATTATAATAAATAGATTAGGTATATTAGTATTTAGTTTTGTATTAATTTTATTAATTAATTCAATAAATATAATATCTTTAATACCAGGATTTACTTTATATAATAGTTGATTTAATTTTACATCATTTAATTTACCTTTAATATTTCTAATATTATTATTAATAATAAGTTTATTAATATATAATACAAATATAATATCAATAAATAAAGATAGAATATTATTATCACCTTATTTAATATTATTAATATTAGCGAACAGTATAGGTTTATTATTATTTCCTTTAGTTAATGATTTATTAGCTTTATATATAATAGTAGAATTACAAAGTTATTCATTATATTTATTAACAGGTTTACATAATAGATCATATAATGCTTCTAGAGCTTCTTTATTATATTTCTTAATGGGAGGTGTAGCTTCTGCTATTATTTTATTAGCTTCTTATTTTATTTATTCTTTAACCGGTTCTACTAATTTATCTGATATTCAAATATTTAATTCATTAGATAGTAATAATAATTCTTATATATATTTTGATATATTATTAATAGCTTTATTCTTTAAAATGGGTTTAGCACCATTACATCGTTGAAGTATTGCTGTATATAATTATGCACCAACTTATATAACAGCTTATATAAGTATTGTTGCTAAAATATCTATATCATCATGAATATTTTCTAATGCTATATTATTTAATCATTATATATTTATAATATTTTTTTATTTATCATTATTTATAGGATCATATAAACCATTATATCAAATAAATATAAAAACAATATTAGCATATAGTGGTTTATTAAATTTTGGATATTTATTATTATCAATAATAACATTTGATATATCATTTTATATATATATAATACAATATACATTAACACATGTAATATTATTTTTAAGTATATTAGCAGCGAGTCAATATATAAGTAAACCTAATTCAATATGATCACCATTAATATATATACATCAATTAAAATTACCTAATTTAACATTAGCAATATGTATGATATTAGCATTATTTTCATTAATAGGTATACCACCATTACCAGGATTTTATGGTAAATTATATATATTAATAAGTGCTTTACAAGATAATTATATATTAGAAAGTTTAATATTAATTATATGTAGTGTTATAGCAACATATTATTATGCTAATATAATTAAAGTTTTAATAACAAGTAAAACAATAGTAGAAAAAGATAATATATCTCAAAGTTATAATTATATTAATGTATCATTAGCTTATGTTATAGCTATAGCTACTGTATTATTAATTAGTTTCTTTATATATTTACCATTTATTTCGGAAGGTTTATATTTAATAACTATTTAATATGTTTACATTTTATTTATATTTAGCTCCTTTTGTAGCTTGTCTATTAATACTTCTTAATTATTTAATTTCTACTTCTAATTCTTATATTGAAAAAGATGGTCCTTTTGAATGTGGTTTCACTTCATATCAACAATCTAGATCTGCTTTTAGTGTTGCTTTCATTTTAGTTGCTATCTTATTCTTACCTTTTGATTTAGAAATCTCTTCTATTTTACCTTATGTTGTTAGTGCTTATTCTAATGGTATTTATGGTTTAAGTATCTTAATTCTTTTCTTATCTACTTTAGTTATCGCTTTTGTTTATGAAATTAATTTAGGTGCCTTAAATTTAGAAAGACGTTATATTAATAAAGTTAAAGAATGCCGGCCGAAGGCCGGTATCGCCTCGCTTCGCGGGCAATTAAAAATTAAATGATTAAATTAAATAACCCACCTTTGGATATTATTATTAATCTTATAAATAATATACCCAAGTAAGAAAAAATATATTCATATATAAAAGTTATATAATGGGGAAATAAACCCAATTATCTTTAATTTATCCCCCCCCTTCGGGGGGGATATAATCTACCCCCCCCGCTACGCGGGGGGGGGTTATTTTATAAAGGATTATATCCTTTTGGTCATGTTGATTTAGAAAACTTACCAGAAAAAGAATCTAATATTATATCTAATTGATATAATGAAAATCCTAATTATGTATATGATATGGAAAAAGAATTATTAAAAGATATGAGAATTGATATTATAGCATTATTATTTATATGTGAGAAATTACGTAATAAATTAATATTGCATTTTGATATTAACTTAGTTAAAATGACTACTATTTCTAAATTAGCTTTAACAATATTTAAAAATAGATATCCTCATAATTATGAACAAATTCCATTGATAAAGAATAAGACTGTTTATAACTATTTAAAAGAAGCATTCTTTGGTGGTTATACTCAAGTATTTAAACCTAATGGAAAAGAATTAAATTATTACGATATAAATTCTCATTATCCAGCTTGTGCCTTAGGTGATATACCAACAGGTGAATACTTTTTCACTCAATTTCCTAAAATCGACTATGAAGATAAGCCTATGGATTTAATGGGAGTATATTCAGCATTAGTACACATACCTGCAAATGAAAAGTATCCTATATTACCTGTTAGAATAGATAATAAGGTTATTTATCCTGTAGGTACCCTTTATGGTTCATGAACTAATATAGAATTAGATTATGCCCATGAGAGAGGATATAAAATTACTATAATGAGTGCTATACTTTTTCAATCTAAATCATCTGATATATTCAAAGAATATATCACTGATATGTATAATAATAAAAGAATAAGTACAGGATTTGAACGTAGTTTATATAAGTCTTTATTGAATAATCTAATAGGTAGGTTTGGATTAAGAATGTCTAAAGAAGTCACATTATTATTAAATAATGAAGACTATAATAAGATACTTATAGGTCACAAAGTACACCATACTAAATTACTAAATAGTGATTATCAATTAGCTAATGTTTCTAAAGAGATTAATTATGAGCAAATTAAATCCCATAATATAGATATAAATAAATATTATAATGATCCTCATTATAAAGAGATCATTAAAAATTTAAAATCATCTAATTATTTAGACGGACAATCTATAATAGTACCTATAATTATAAATGCTAGAGCTAGATTAGTACTATTAAAATTAATACATGAATTATCTCGTAATCCTCATATAGAAATAATATATTGTGATACAGATAGTATTGTAATGAATAGTACCTTACCAGAAAATACGATAGGTGATTTAATAGGTCAATATAAAATGGAATATCAAGCTCAATATGGTATTTTCATAGCACCTAAATTATATCTTTTATATATTCAATCTAATAGTATTAAAATCGTTAATAAGGGTATATCTAATAAATTAACCCCCCCCCCCCGCTTTGCGGGGGGGGTATGATTAGGGGCCGTAGGCCCCCTTATATTATCTCCTATAGGGGGTATATTTATTATAAGCCTTATTAAACTTATTAAAATATGAAGTAGATTACCTCTCATATAAATATATAGAGATTATATCTTCTGTAAGAGATAAATAATGGGGGGAGGTTCTGATACCCCTATCATATATAGGACCCTATAAATAATGGGCCCCTTCGGGGCCCATGAATAAATACCCCCCGAAGGGTATATTAAGTATATTAATAACTTAAAAACCTAATCTTTGGGAGTGATCATTTATATATCCCCCCGCCCACCTTCGGTGGGCGGGTATAAAAATGCTTAGATGCCGAGATAAAATATATTTATATGCCGGCCTATGGCCGGCATATTGTATTTATTTGTAGCTTAGTTATCTAACTAATTTCCTAAGTAGGTTGAGCATATATCATGAATTAAAATCAAATAAATATCTAAAGGATAATATTTACGTATTCACGGATATAATAAAATTATTTCATGCCCCCCCTTCGGGGGTATACAATTAATATATGAATATATTTCCCGCCCTTCGGGCGGGCATATATCCCCAATAAGCCGGGGATAAATAGTATTTTATTTTAAAGAAAGTATATAAGATTATATTTTTATATAGGTATATAATAAACCATAATAATAATAAATTTAATGTAAGTAAATAGCGTCTTTTAAATAACCACTAAATAAAATACAGAAAACATAAGCTTGAATCATAGCTATAGCAAATTCTAAAATAGTAATAGCTATAACTCCAGCCATAGGAATAAATCCACTAACAAAACCTAATATTGATGAACTCATTAAATTTAAAATTAATGAACCTAATATTAACATTAATAAATGTCCAGACAATCATTTAGAACATTATATTTTAAGGTTTAATAATTATTATAAACTATTTATTATATATATAATAATAAAATAATGGAAATAAAAAAAAAAATGGGCCCGCCTTCGGCGGGCTTATTAGCATGTTTTTTTTCAGGTGGGCGTAATTATGAGGGGCACCCATTATTCCATTTATGAATAAATAAGTTGATAATAATAGCCCATAAATATCCGATATAATATACCCCCGCTTCGCGGGGGGGTTTTTTATCTATATATAATAATATTTTAGTTAATGCCCTAGGTATTATATATTTATTTCCTTTTAAATATACATTTTATTAAGATTTATACTAAATTTTCCCCCCCCCGAAGGGGGGGGGGTTCATCATCGGGCCGAAGGCCCGATAATTTACTAATCTAGGTCGGATATTATAAAATATCATATATGCCTACTTAGGGATTAAAACAAATAAAGGCAGGTATGAGGGTCCCCTCATTATAGAAATATAATAAATAAAACGTATTTAAGTAAGCCTTGATAAAAAAAACATACTTTTTAAGACCCTAGAAGCCGGGCGTATGTTTTTTTTTATGCTTAGCTGTGGGTAGATTATATTTCAGTTGGTTTCCTGCTTATTATTCATTTATATCAGTATAGTCTATCTAAAGTGTATTAGATTATATATATATATAAACTAAATAGGCCCGCCTTCGGCGGGCCCATATAAGGGATAAAAAATGAAGATATATGTATGATTATATTTTTAATTGCCCGCGAAGCGGGCGATATCGGCCTTAGATAAAAAAAAACATAAGTTTATCTTTTTTTTATGAGGCATTCTTTAATCTTAAATTACTTACTGATATATATCAGCTTTTTGGCTTAAGAGCCAGTTTCCTGGTGATTAGAGTACACCTTATAATATATATATAATGCCCGTCTTACGGACGGGGGGATAAATAAAAATATATATATTAAAAAACCATCTACTCGTTGCTCTTTTACATAAATATATAAAGGGCCCGCCCACCATTGGTGGGCGGGATCCTCCCCCCCGCGTAGCGGGGGGTATAAAATAAAAATTAACACATGAAAGGGTTAAAATATATCAAAATATATTAAACTAATCATCTATTTATTCAAAAGTTAATAAATTTTAGGATATCCGGTCGTAGGCCAGCCCTTATATTTATGATTTAGATCCGCGATCACCCATTTAATAAATTTTATCCTATATAAATTTAATCATCTAAATATGGGGCCTACGGCCCCATTATAATATCTCTTTAGAGTTAAATTTACCTATAAATCTTTAAATAAGAAAGTCAACATCGCCTATAAAAAAAAACATACTTTTTAATATGTATGCTTTGCGGGGCGATTTATTATATTTATATAGGTATAAATTAAATACATCTTTAATGATATTACCATACCTTGAGTCATTAATCAAGCCAGTATAAAAGTTTCCTTAAAAATATACCCGCCTTTTGATCATATTATCCCTTAAATAGAGAGGGATATATAACATCCCGCCTCACTGAGGCGGGAAATATGTATATCATAAATTGGGATTATATATTTCCTTTTTTAAAAAGGTTATACTTTGGTTATTAAAGCTTTAGGGTTTCCCCGGAGTTTGGTTTTTAAACACATTGTTTTATGTTTGCAGATAAACGTAATCCTAAAGATATAGCTTTAGAACTATAAGATAAAGTTTCTATTAAAACTAAAACAGGAACTAAAGCTAAAGGTGTTCCAGTAGGAACAAATAATGAAAAGAAACCTAAACCATGATTAACAAAACCTATTATAGTTAAACCTAATCATAATGTTAAACTTAAAGATATAATAGCTACTATTTGAGCTGATATAGCAAATGAATAAGGTATCATAGATATTACATTAGCTATTAATATAAAATTAAATAAAGTAAATATAAATGGGAAATATATACCTCCACGTGCACCTACTTGACTTTTAACCATATTTAATATTGTATCATATATAGCTAATATTGCTACTCCTCATCTATTTCATCCTAAATATGTTTTATTTAATAATATATTAAATCCATATATTATGAATGCTACTATTAATGAATAAATTACAAAATTTGAGATACTAAATGTTATTATATTATTTATAGTTAATAAAGGTTTAATTTCAAATTGATCTAAAGGTGAAAAAAACATTTTCTTTTTTTTAATTTCCTTAATATATATATTTTATAAGGCCTACGACCTCTTTTTATAATATTAAATCCAAAGTCAATGACGAGGTATTAATAAATCAATATATAATTTAAGGTTTAAGCAAATCAAACGAGAAACCGGCGGTATGCCGGAATCTTTAATAAAATCAAAATACCCTTAGGGTATTAAATAATATTTCCCCCTCACTTTAGGTGAGTGGTTTTCTTATTTTTTCATTATTTTTTATGATGATTTTTATTTATTTTTGATTTTTAGTATTTATTCCGCCCGAAGTGCGGCATATATGCCCGCCCACCGAAGGTGGGCGGGTATAATTTTATATTTATAATTTTATTATTAATATTCTTGTTATTAATAATCTTAATATATTAGGTAATAAATATTTTGAAGTAATATATATTAATATAGTTAAAATTAATATACCAAAAGTTAATAAATGTAAAAAATAAAAAGGAACTAATTGTGGCATTTTATTATTTAATTAAATTAAAAAGATATATGATCAAGATAAAACTTGATGAAAATAAGGGTCCCGATATATAACCCCCCCGGCGAAGCCGGGGGTGATAAAATCAAGGGGTTAATCCCTATATAAATTATAATCTTCAGATTGAAGGGATTTGAACCCCCATAGCCCTACACCCAATGTAGATACGTTACCAATTACGCAACAATCTGTTAGATAAATCAAGATTAAGTAAAATTTAAATCAAATAGTAAAAAAACTATAAAGAATACCCCCCCCCGAAGGGGGGGGGGCCCCGGCCATAGGCCGGGCATTAATTAAATAAATCAAAGTATTAATTTTAACTTGAAATCAAATAGAACATTGAGGGAATTGAACCCTAAAAGAACTAATTTGCAATCAGTCTATTCAACCATGAATAACAATGTTCTTTATATAACTTATGCTCACGCGGAGTTAAATTATTTATTACTTATATATATAACACATAATAGGCCCGCCGAAGGCGGGCCCATATATGTAAAATTATACCATATTTTTATGACAAACGTGACTCGAACACGTATAATAGTATTGGAAGTACCAGAGTTTAACCTAATTAACTTATTGTCACTTTTATTATATAACCACAATGGGACTCGAACCCATATAAATACTGTGAAGTAGTATTATCATAACCAATTAGATCATATAGTCTTAGTAAAAAAAAAGTAATAAAGGGAATAAAAATAAATAAAGGGTATACAGTTCCACATATCATATAAGCCCGCCCGAAGGGCGGGTAATAATATAATATATCAATTTAGCGATATTATATAAAATTTATTTCTCCCTTTTACTTTCCGCCCGAAGGGCGGCATATTTTATCCCCCCCCGCTTTGCGGGGGGGTATATTTATCGTATTGAGGAATCGAACCCCACACCTTCCGATTACAAAACGGACGCTATGCCTGGTTAGCTTATACGACATAAGCTTAAGAAAGGAATTGAACCTATATTAGACGCATATGAGGCGTCTGTTCTAACCATTGAACTACCTAAGCAAAGGATAACTACTGAGAATTGAACTCAGATAAATTGCGCCACATACAATTGTTCTACCTTTGAACTATAGTTATCTTATTGAGGAGAGACTGAATCGAACAGTCGCAGCACTACGGCACTAAAGTTACAATTTAGCTCTAATTACCAACATTAGAATCTCCCCATTAAAATAAATTAAAAATATATATAATGAGGAGGGCCCCCCATTATTCCTAAATTTATTTTACCTTTATTTCATTATATATTTAATCCCCTCCCCCCCGCAAAGCGGGGGGGCTGATAGGGGGCTCATTATTTATACTTACCTATATTTTTATAATTTCTAATTAAGATATATAATATATATACCCTATAATAGGAGTAATATTTTTTATATAAAGGGTTATATTATCTTACGGTTAGTAGGAGTCGAACCTACACGATATTAATCCAAACATTTTAAGTGTTTTATGTCTACCATTTCATCATAACCGCTAAAAATAAAATAGAATTATTATAGGTATGCCCGGCCTTAGATAAAAAAAAACATAAGCTTATGTTTTTTTTTATGAGGGATACTTTGCTTTTTTATCTTATTTTATCTTTTATTTATTCTTTTCCATTCTATATTTTATTAATAAGTTTCTCATTAAATATAAAAATAAGGAAATATATATATATATAAGAAAGAGATAAAATTATAAATACCGGATAAAGGGTTTAACTAAAAAGGATACCCGCCCACCTTCGGTGGGCGGGATATATCGGGGCCGTAGGCCCCCCTGATTTTAATTAATCTAAGGTATTTAAGTATAAATAAGTAAACCTATATTATATATATAATTAGTCTAATGAGAATCGAACTCATATTTATCGATTATCAATCGATCTCTCTACCATTGAGATATAGACTAAGGGGGGGTGGGGTGTATTACCTAAAATAAAGGTAAAAAAAATAGATGAATAAATAAATAAATCCCGATCAGGTTCCCCTAACCGAACCGTATTTCAACTTACAGCAAGTCCTTTTAATAAAGACTCAATAAGTATAAATAAAATTTCTTGCTGTTGATGAGTGGTTAGTACGAAGTAGCAAAAAATTTCACCGTAACACTCTAGTTTACGATTACTAGCAATTCCTCCTTTATGTAACCGAATTTCAGATTACAATTCATAAATGAAACTATGTCATAATCTTAATATTTAATAAATATACGAAGTATATAAATATCTTAACTTACCCAAAAAGGGGAAGTTAATAAAATTGTTATTAATATTGTAACACGTCGATAGCCCATCTCATTAGGGTCATCATGATTAGTCTTCTACCTCTACTTCCTATAATTTTACAATTATACTTATCATTAAAGAAAAGGGTTACGTTCATTCAATAACTTAATATTAAACCTCACGGCATGAACTGACGACAACGATGTAACGCCTGTTAAAAATTCAAGAGATGGTAAGGTTCTTGGAGGATCATCCAATTAAATGACATGTTCCACTGCTTGGGACTACAACCGTCTAATGTCTTGTATTTCACCCTTGCGAGCGTACTAGTCAGGCGGAGTACTATTCATTTTCATTTTTCTTTTATTGTACTCATAGTTAACTGCTACGACTAAATGGGTATCGAATCCATGTCGCTACCGTAGCCTTCATCTCACAACGTCAATAATCTTGAGTAATCTCCTTATAGTCTTAATGTTTTCTTAGTATTTTATCCCTCTAACTTTAATTCTTATTACCCTTCCTTTTTCAAGTTATTATTCTATATCTTTTTTAAGATACGTTCTACAGATCCTTTAAGCCATTCTGATCAATGCTTGCCCTCTATGTCTAACCGCAGCTGCTGGCACATATTTTAGTTAGGACTCTTTCATAATTAGTATCATTATTACTATTATTTAGAAGTTTATAGTTAATCTTTTATTATTTATTATAATCCCGCAAAGCGGGATTTTTATTTAATATCCTTCTCGTAGATAACTTGATCAGTCGTTAGACCATTGTCAAAGATTCCCCACTGCTGCTCTATATAAGAGTTGATTTTCATCAATGTGGCCGTTGTGACGCTTATCGTCGGCTCCAGTTCCATGGCTAGATTTTTATCTATTACCTACATCTGAATAAGATTTTTTCTTTATCTTATATCACTCACCTTAACGCTATTTTTTCCCACCCTTAAGTGGTATTTATATAACTTGCATGTGTTATGTCTCTACATAGCATTTGATCTGAACCAACATCATGTTCTCTTATTTTATTTTATTTTTTTTTAAATTACTCAGAATTGAACTGAGATACATCCATTATGAGTGGACTGCTCTACCATTGAGCTATAATTCATTTCTTTTTTTTTATGCAGTAGATAGATTTGAACTACCATAATAAAGGCATGAGCTTTATATGTTACCTATTACATTATACTGCTTACCTATGACATAGCAAGAATCGAACTCGCATAATAATATCCGTAATAATATGCACTAACCATTGTGCTATATGTCATTATATATAAAAATTTATAGACTATATATATATAGCCTACATAGCGATACTTATATCCTTAATTTATTTATCCGCCCCCTGAAGGGGGGCGGGATAAAATCATAGCCCCCAAATTTATATTTTTTATTACCCCTAAATAGCATCTATATAAATATATATATAATATAAAATAAATATAAAATAAATATAATATAAATATCCCCCCCGCATAGCGGGGGGGGGGGGAAGTAAACCCTAAGTAGGTCGGGCATTATATATTTTTTTTACGGATAGCCAGCGAATCGAACGCTGATAGCTAAAAAGCAACTACGTAGCAAGTAGATTAGTTTACCAATACCGAGCTATCCATTTTATTATTCGCATCGCATCAGATTCGAACTGACATCTCTTATAGTGACATTATAAGGCTTTACCATTAAGCTACCAATGCTTACTGAGTCGACATGATTCGAACATATATAGACCTAGCTCAAATCTAGGTGACTTGCCAATTAGTCTACGACTCATATCTAAAATTTATTATAACCATAAAAAATAGATGGCCGGCCTGCGGCCGGGCTTCTTAACAAGAATCTATTTTTTTTTATAGTAGGGGGGGCATACTTTTTTATCATCTTTTTTTTATATCTCTCCTATATTTTATTTAACTTTTTATTATCTATATTTAATATATCCCCCCGCCCAAAGGGCGGGTTATTTATCATTTTCCCCTCAGTTGATTTAGTAGGGGCCGTAGGCCCCCTATATTATACCTTATTTATTTTTATTCTCAGTAATCTTTATCTAAATATTATATCCCCCGCCCACCTTCGGTGGGCGGGTATATGCCCCGCTACGCGGGGTATTATATCGGCCCCCCCATATTTCTTATTCTATATCTCAATTTACTAAGGATAAATAATAAGTAGGGCCGGTATCGCTCATATAAAAATACTTTTTAAGTGTATCTTTTTTTATCATTCGGAGGGATATATAATGGGGGGCCGTAGGCCCCTATCATATATCCCCCCCCGCCCGTAGGGCGGGGGGGGGGGATATATAATTACATATTTGTATATTATAACCTCATAACTTATATTATATCTATATAAATTTGAGTATTTTCTTATATATAAATCAAAGATAATATTTAGTATGATGTTAATAGCTTATTGTGTTATTTTAAGGTATTCTTAAACTAAAGGTCTGTAATCTCTTTTAAGTTTTATAATATAAATGCCCCCCCCCCCCCCCCCCCCCGGGGGGGGGGGGGGGGGGGGGGGGTATCCCCTCTAATTTGGTTATAGGTTTAATATATGTCTGTTTTTGATGTTTATATGACTTATTTAAAATATATGAATATATATGTAAAAGTTAATTAATAAGAAAATTAGATACTTAAATAAATTTGAGCATCTAATATATATATTAATGAAGGTAAGAAAATAGCAAAACCGAATAATAATGGTAAGAAAATAATTCAACACATATTTATTAATTTATCATATCTAACTCTAGGTAAAGTAGCTCTAACTCAAATATAAGTAAAAGCGAAAACATTAGCTTTTAAACCTAAAATAATACCAGTACCACCACCAAAGAATAAAATAACAGTTAATGTTGATAAGAATAAGATTGAAGCATATTCAGATAAGAAGAATAAAACAAAAATAGAAGATGAATATTCTGTCATATGACCTGAAACTAATTCAGATTCAGCTTCAACATTATCAAAAGGAGGTCTAGCACATTCAGCTACACAACCTATGAATCAAATTATAGATAAAGGTAATAAAGGTATAAATAATCAAATAGATGTTTGTAATTCAACATATCTAGATAAATTCATACTACCAGCAAATAAAATACATAATAAAACAATAGTAGTTAAAACTAATTCATAACTAATTAATTGAGCTGTTGAACGTATAGAACCTAATAATGAATATTTACTATTAGCTGATCATCCAGCTAATAAAGTTCCAAATACACCAACACTACTTATTGCTAATGTTAATATTAATCCATAATTATGATCTGTTATTGTTATACCTGGTCCAAATGGAATTACTGATCAACATAATAATGCTGATATTAATGATATAATAGGACTTATAAATAAAATTAATTTATCAGCATGTGTAGGTATTATTATTTCTTTTAATAATAATTTAGCAGCATCGGCTATGGCCATTAAAATACCATAATACAAATCTTTTCCTTTAATCTTACATATATAATCCGCAATGCAGATATTTTATATTAAAATGCCCCCCCCCCCGCTTCGCGGGGGGGGTATCCCTAAGTAGGTCGGTATTTATATATGGTTAGATAAAGTTGGAAAACTTCTCCCTAAATATTATACTTAAAATTTAGATATAAAAAAATATCTTTAAAATATAAGTTATAAATATGGGCCCCCCCGAAGGGGGGGCCGATATAATATACCCCCCGAAGGGGGGGGTTATAAATATTCATTTAACGATTTATATAAATAAAACTCTTATATATATCATTTTTTTAGTAAACCTCGAAATAATACTTTTTAAGAAGTATGTTTTTTTTTTATCTAGGATATTATTATATACTAATAAGTTATTTATATATATCTGTATTCTTTCGAATAAGGTCTGACTATATCTTAAGCATATTATAATTAATACACCAATTACCATTTAGTCGATGAACAGCATACCTAATCGCCCCGCTTCGCGGGGCGATACCGGCCTACGGCCGGCATAATAATAAATATAAAAGGTACTTGGTTGCGGATTATCTATTTCCTTTCGTGCATCTATTTCGATATTACTATACCACGAGTCATTACCTGTGCCATAAATGAATAACTAGCCCGCAGCAAAGCATAAAAAAAAACATAAGCTTATGTTTTTTTTTATCGGGCAAACTATATTTACTTAGTTGAAATAGCTTTAAGATGTTTCCGCAATTTGATAATTTTTAGCAAAAGGTTTACTTTCACTTCGTATATAAATATATATACTTTGGCCTAAATAAATTTCTTAGATTTATTTTATAAAAAAAACATTTATTTTATTATATAAGGTATATAAACATGGGCCTACCCGGCCGTAGGCCGGGGGAACCTCCCCCCCCGCTAGGCGGGGGGATATTTAATATTTTATTTTCTGTTAAAATATTTTTATTTATATCCCATATATAAAGATTAAAAAAATATAATAATCACCGGGATCTATAAATGAAGGGTCTATAATAATATCCCCTGAAGGAATAATATATATGTATATTTTTATGAACCTAAAATATATATCGCCCCGCTTTGCGGGGCGATACCGCCCTCCTTCGGAGGGCGGTATAAATATGGGCCCCCTTCGGGGGCCTTGATCTTATGCCCGCCCAATGGGCGGGATATATACTTTCAACTTATACTTAATTATGGTTATATTTATGACTCCGACTGAGTGATATTTTTATTTAAGTTTTCATATACATGAAAATTAATACCTTTAATAATATAAAATAAATATATATTTTATTATTTTTTTTATAGGTTTTTTTAGGTTTATAATCAATATCTTTAATTACATATATTTTACTATTTTATTAAATATAAAATAAAGATCTTTCATTATATATTAATTCTAATATCTATAAAATTTTTATTTATTATTTTAGTCCTTTTTAAGCATACCCGGCCTTCGGCCGGGCATATTATCCCTCCAGAATGGGCTTTATATTTATATTTTTATTATACTTATTTTTTTACGTATTTTACATTCCACCAATAGCATTCGGACCGACACGACGTTGCATATATCCTAATGTTTTACGCTCTGCGACTGTTAAAAAGGCTACTGCTAATAATACTGATACAAACATTAATAATAATTCTATAAATTGTAACATTTATTTTGTTATAGCTATAGCCCCCACAACAGATAATATTAATATTAAACCAGTTATTATTAATAATATAGCATATTCAGTATAAAATTGATTACCTACAACAATTAATTCATTTACTGTTTCATTAAATTCCATTATTATACCATTATAATCATAAGTTAAATCTAAAGGTATAAAACATACACATAATAATGTTATTATTAATGGTGATACATTACCTTGAGGTATATAATCTATTTTTAATAATGATAATATAAATAAGAATAATATTGCTATTGCTCCTACATATATTAATATATATAATATTCCCATTAACATAAAATCTTGATTGTATAAAGATATAGCTGTACTTACAAATAATATTATTAATCATAATATACTTTGTACTGGAGATAATAATCCCATAGCTAATAAACTGGATAATCCACTTATTAAATTCATTTTTTTTTATTTTTTTTTAATTTTTAATGTTATAGTCTTATCAATTTGATAAACTTATATAAACATTTTATAATATTTTCATATTACGTTTACATTTGGAATCGAACCAAATTCGTTGTATTAAAAAATACATTGCTTTACCAATAAACCATATAAACTTAGATAAAAAAAATAAATGCCCCGCTCCGATAAAAAAACATACTTCTAAGAAAGTATGTTTTTTTTTTATATGCATATATAAAATTCCTAGTTACTTTTTATGAAAAGTAGCCCGGGTATCAGGGGTTACCCTGATTATATATATTTTTTATTAACTTATACCTTTAATATTATTATATATTACCTTTATATTTATAAATATATAATGCCCGTCCTTCGGACGGGGATACTCGCCCACCGAAGGTGGGCGGGCATTTAATATATCCCCCCCCCGCCCTCCGTAGGAGGGCGGGGGGGTTATTTCTTATTTATATATTATAATCATATTATTTAGAGGTGACTAAATTATACCCCCCGCTTCGCGGGGGGGGTATAGCCCACCGAAGGTGGGCAGATATATTTAAAACATCTTTTTTATATTATATCCTATTGACATAACATTATTTATATTATATATTATTATATTATATCCTATTGACATAATATTATTTATACTATATAATATTATATTTATATTATGTATTATCAAGATGAAATCTTGATGATTAGGGGGGCCTACGGCCCCCCATTACCCCCCTTCGGGGGGGATGATATATCCCTTTAGAAATAAATGCCCCCGCTTCGCGGGGGGGGATCCCCGCCCACCGAAGGTGGGCGGGCATTATAGATTTATATTTTATATCAAATTTATAATAAAATATATCTTTCCGCCCGAAGGGCGGCATATGATGAAAAAACATACCCTTAAAAAGTAAAATTTATGGGGTATATTCATTTTTTAATAAAACCCATCTAAATTTGGGGCCCCAAAATTATATCTCTTTAGAGATAAATGCCCCGCGAAGCGGGGTATAATATACCGCCCCCCCTTCAGGGGGGGCGTATATATTATAATGATATAGATAAACAAGTTAAATAATGAGAGGGATGATAATATACCGCCCACCGAAGGTGGGCCCGTATTAATTTTAAGAGAACTAATCTAATATAAACTTTACCTTTTACCATTAAGAGTTAAATACTTTATTATTAATTTAGGGGCCCCCGAATGGGGCCCATAATAACCCGCCCCTTTAGGATTTATTTACTTATAATTTAACTTATATAGTTTATACCTTTCCTTATTTATATATATTTTTATATTAGCTTATTTTAATATATAGTATATATTATCTATATATGCATAAAAAAAAACATAAGCTTATGTTTTTTTTTATATTAGGTAAATAAAAATTAAGATAAAGTTATTTCTTATTTATTAAAAATAACCCTATTATATATAAAAATAATGATACCCGCCCACCTTCGGTGGGCGGGATTATTAACAAAAAAAAAAATAAAATATATATGAGGGCTCTCTTATATATTAAACATATATAATCTTTAAGTATATACTTCCCCGCGTTCCGGGGTATATATGCCCGCCCGAAGGGCGGGTAATAAATTTACTTTATTAATAATAATACCCGCCATTTATTTTTATCATTATCTTTTATCTGTAATACATTTAATCATACTTTAAGTCTAACTCTTATATTATATATATAAGAATAAAAAAAATACTTTTTTATAATTTGACTACTAATTTAATTGTCATAATATGCTCGGGGGAAATAAACCTTTAAGAGTTAAATTTAATATGAAGGTAGTTAAACTACAATTATAAAATGAGGGGGGGGGGATCCCCCCCCGATTCCCGGCCGTAGGCCGGGTATTTATTTAGGGCCCCTTGATTTTATCCCCCCCCCCTCTTCATGATATATTTATATATATATAAATAAAAAAGTTATATTTATCATATTATTTATATATTATATCCTCCCTTTTTGGTGGGGATAATAAATAAGATATTCTGTTAACAAAATAAAATAATACATGCCGGCCTACGGCCGGTATAGCCCGCTTCGATAAAAAACAAATATCTTAAAAAGTATATTTTTTTTATAAGGCATAAAAAATACCTTAAATAGGTTGGGTTTTTCTAGGTCACTGTTTTATGTTTTATAATTTTCACTATATAGTTAAATTTTATCCTTTTTTTATACTTATTAATATACCCGCCCACCAAAGGTGGGCGGGTGATTTTTATTATTCTTTTATTTATTTTTATTTTATATCAGACGTGCCAGGTAAATTAAATATATACCCGCAGAGCGGGATAATGAGGGCCCTTATAATCAAGGGGGCCTACGGCCCCCCCCCTTTATTCTTTTATTTATTTTTATATATAAGCCTTATTTATCTATAATATATATACCCTTAGGATATATAACATCGGCCCCCCGAAGGGGGGCCCATATTTATACTAGCCCATAGGGCGGCTATTTTTATTTATATTGGTATTATTATAATGCCCGGCCATAGATCGATATCAAGTATATTATTTTATTAGTTATCGATTAAATTTAACCAATATAATAGATAGTTACCCCCCCCCTATGGGGGGGGGATATATATACCCCGCTCCGCGGGGTTTTTTATTAATTTTATGGGGGGGGAAGTTATTTATTATCCGCCCGAAGGGCGGCATATATACCCGCAGAGCGGGGATTAAATTTTATTATTATTTAGATAAAAAAATATGATTATATAATCATATTTTTTTATCAGGCTTACCGTAAAATAAGGGATATAATTTAATAATATGAGCCCGCCTATATAATTTAAAGATATGCCCGCCCACCTTCGGTGGGCGGGTAAATAAATATAAAAATTATATATATAATATATCCAATAAGGAAAAATAAGAATATATATAAATATACCCGACCAAAGGGAAAATATATACCTGTTTATTAAAATTTTATAAATTAAAACCCTACGGGTTAAGATATTAAATAATACCCGCCACCTTCGGTGGCGGTAATTCCCCCCGCTTCGCGGGGGATAAATAATTTTCTTATTATAAATTTTTTAATTTATGATTGTATTTTTATTAGGGCTCCTCCCCCCCCCCCATCTCTTTTATTTTATACATTCTTCCCATCCCCCCCCCCTCCGGGGGGGGGGTACTACCTACTATACAAACCCCCTCTCCTATACTAAAAATAAAATTGGTATATTATACCTATTATTTTTAATTATAACCTATATATAAATATATATTACCAGTTTTATATAATATAACCTATATAAAATATATAATACCTATATTATTTAATATAACCTATATAAAAATTATAAAATATCCCCCCGCCCTACGGGCGGGGTAAATAGGCCCGCCGTAGGCGGGCCCTTATTTTATGATATAATATCTATAATTTAATATATCCTATATATTATCCATATATTATATATATATATGATTATTATTTAACCTATATATATAATAAAATACTAATAAAATAATATAACCTATATATAAATATATAATACCAATAAAATAATATAACCTATATAAAATCACATAATTTTACATATACCCGCCCGTAGGGCGGGTATGTATATAATCTTTATATTTGATATAATACTAATAAAATATGATATAATATAATATCTATAAAATAAGATATAATATATATAAAATAATGGGGGGGCCGTAGGCCCCCTATCATATTCCCCCCCCGCAAAGCGGGGAGAAAATAATTTATAATTTAACCACATATTTTATCTATACTCGCCCTACTAAATAAAAAAAGTATATTCTTGTTAAGAAGCCCTAAGCAGGCCGGCCATATATTTTTTATGGTATGTATATAACCTATATATATGATATAATGGGGGGCCCCCCTAATCATCAAGATTTCATCTTGATTATTTCATAAAAAATAATAAAATACTAATAAAATAATATAACTTATATAAAATTAAATAGAATAATGCCGGGCTACTTAGATATAGCCCCGCTTCACTGGGGCCTTTTTATCTTATTTTTTGTTATCATATTTATATGTTAAAATCCTACCTTGATACACTGCCGCCTTTTTATAAAAATTATACCGGGATACTTAACTTATAACTAAGAATATAAAATAATACCGATCACCTTTATATCGAGAATACCTTAAGTACCTATAATTAAATATCTTATATATAATGTATTAAATATCCCCCCGCCCTACGGGCGGGGGGGATATATGATGGGGGGCCTACGGCCCCCCATTAAATATCTTATATATAATGTATTAAAATATGATAATCTTTGATTGATTCCGCCTGAAGGGCGGTAAAAAAAATCCTTAAAGTATAATTTATATCCTATAGGGCCGCCTTCGGCGGCCCCATACTTTTTATCTCCCCTTTTTTAATATCTTAAATAAATTTATAATAGGGGGCCCCCTATCATATATCCCCCATAAAAAAATTGATTCTTCTTAACAAGCCCTAAGCAGGCCGGCCATCAATTTTTTTATATAGTAGGGCGGGGGGATTTATAATACCCACCCATCTTCGGTGAGCTTATATCCTCACAACTTTTATTTAATATATTATAATAGTTTGTTATAAATTAAATATCATTATCTATAAAATAGATATTAGGTTAAACCCGCCCACCTTCGGTGGGCATTAAATTAATATATCATTTATTATAAGTTTATTAATTTATATATATAGATATATAATTAAAATCTAAATGGGGCCTCTCCCCCCCGGCTTCTAGGTAATAATTTTAAATATCTTCAATGCCCGCCCACCTTCGGTGGGCGGGGTAAGATAAATATGGGGAAGGGGGGGGGCCGATATTATATACCCGAAGGGGGATAAATATCTCTGATTATAAATCCTCAAATAATGATAGGGGTACCCTCCTTATACCTAATTTTAATTTATGATATTTTATACTAGATTAAAAATAGTGATTAATATAAATAATATGGGCCCGCCTTCGGCGGGCCATAACAAACATTGATATATTAAAGATTAGGATCCATATAAAATCCCGCCCACCGAAGGTGGGCGGGCATATTTTCCTTTGCATATTGGTCATTTAACCCGCCCACCGAAGGTGGGCGGTATATAATCAAGATATAATTTTCCCCGGTTATTAATCATATATATATCGGGAGGTAGCACTATATAATGCCGCATAAAAAAAAAATAGATATCTATTTTTTTTAAGATATCGGATATAAAAAAAAACATACTTTTAAGAAGTATGTTTTTTTTTATCGAAGCGGGGCATTTTATTTATATTGTATTTAATTACTACTATTTCATATTTTACCTTAGTTTTAATTATTAAATTATATGTATATCTGTAGGTGTAAATAAAATTAGCTAACTTATTTACTAAGTTTTTCTTTCCGAAGGCATATATTATATACGTTTTTAGATAAAAATTAGAATAAAAATCAAGAAGATAATATCCCCGCCCAAAGGGCGGGGATAAATGACCCCCCCCGCGAAGCGGGGGGGGGTGATTTTCTCCCCCTTAAATAATATCGATTATTATTTGGGTTCTCATATATGATGGGGTTCATGATTATATATTTATAATAATATATGATAGGGATAATTAACAATAGGTAGTATTTAATCAAATATCCCCCGCGTAGCGGGGGATATATTTATCTTTGGCAGATATTATGGGTAATACCTAAATATCACAGATGAAACCTTATATATTAAATACCCTAAAAAAAACATACTTTTTAAGAAGTTTTTTATCTTAGCGGGCAATTAAAAATTTAATACCGCCCTTCGGGCGGTATATATGGCCCCGCTTCGCGGGGGTATTATATCGGGGTTTCCCCCCGATAAATCAAGGTAAGTAAATAAAATATAATGGTATTTTTTTGTTTTAAAAATTTAATAAATTAAAAATTATGAATAAACAAATGACGTATATAACACGTTGATTATATAGTACATCTCATAAAGATATAGCTATATTATATTTAGGATATGGTCTAATATCTGCTATGGTAGCGACAGGAATGTCCGTTATCATAAGAATGGGTGCGCCTTCGTCGGTTGTATGTTGATGTGAATCTGTGCAAATTCATATACATATTCAAGAACTTTTTTATAAAAAGTTATGTATCTCCAATATTTCTGCCTTTATATTATCTAATAAATGTATAAATGGTATAGCAGGAAATAAATGGGGGGGTGAAATAAGATCGACATTATCAGAGTCCTCCTCTAAGGAACCAAACTATGCTGAGGGTAACAAACTTGATACTTTACACAAGGAAAAGATGAGCCTGTATTCTCACGTCGATTGTTGACAGAATATATCATCCAATGTATTAAATATTTCCATTCGTATTTATTATTCTTGAAAAGGGTGTTTGTCATATAAATTAATATGTATATATAAAAGTATAGTAAAGCAAGCAGCTAAGGTTTGAGGCACAAAAAAAAGAGACATACAATTAAGAAGGGATTTAAGCGCCTCTAATAAATATTTATTATGCGCAAACGGAGGATCAATAGTAGTGAGTAATATTAGAAATAATATGAACATATCTAGAAATAGGTACAACACGAAGTGATCTAGTCAAAATGCTAATTTATTAAGAATGTACGTAACTAAAGCTCTCGACTTGAATGAATCATCATTTAAAGTCAAAAAAAGAACTGAGTTAACCGCCATTCTAATCAATGAATTAAAAGCTTATGAAGACGAAAATAAATTGTATAACAATTTAAAAAATATTCTAATAGACCCTTATTTTTGAATTGCAGCATATAATTCAATAAGTAAAAAGCCAGGAAATATGACGAAAGGAGTTGATGGTTTAACTTTAGATGGAATTTCATTTTCATCTATAGAAAAATTAACTTCCGAAATTAAATCAGGTAAATATCAACCTGTTCCTTTAAGAAGAGTTGAAATACCAAAAGGTGATGGAAAGTTGAGACCTTTAGGTATAAGTAGTCCTAGAGATAAAATTGTACAAGCAGGGTTAGCATCTATTTTAGAAGCTATTTGGGAACCTAAATTTATGGATTCTTCACATGGATTTAGACCCAAAAGATCCGTACATACAGCTCTTAAAGACTTATACATAACTGGTTCAAAATATAAATGAGTAATACAAGGGGATATCACTAAATGTTTTGATAGTATACCGCATAATATATTAATGAATTATATTAAAGAACATATAAATTGTCATCTGACAATTGCTTTACTATATAAATGTATACGTGTAGGTATAAAAATGGAAAATGGAACTATTTCAATATCAAAAACAGGTACTCCCCAAGGAAGTGTATTAAGTCCAATATTATGTAACATAGTATTACATGCTTTCGATAAATATATGGAAGAAATAAAAACAAACTTTGAAATTGGGAAAAACAGAAAAAGAAATCCTGACTACTCCTATAATCAAAATAGAAGAGTTAAGGCTTTAGAAAAAGGAGAACATACAGAAGCAAGGAAATATCTATTACAGATGAGAGCTGTCCCAAAAGGAGATCCAATGGATCCAAAATTCCGTAGGTTAAGATACTTAAGATACGCTGACGATTTCGTAGTATTAGTAATTGGGAATTATGAGAATTGTGTCAAAATAAAAAATGACATGAAAACTTTCTTAATTGAAAAGTGTGGTTTAGTTCTAAATGAATCTAAAACTAAAATTAATTTACTAACAAAATACTGAGATTTCCTAGGTGTAACTCTTAAAAAACCTAAAAGAGCTTTACTTGTAGTTCCTACTAAACATAAATCAAAAAAAGGTATATCTTCAGTAGCGAACACACGTATGCATCTTTATGTTCCAACCGAAAAACTAAAGAAAGCATTATTAGACGCAAAAATAGTAAAAAGAAATAAGAATAGGGAAATAAGGCCTCAGGCTCAAACACATTTAATAAACTTATCGCATTATGAAATTGTTAAATTTTATAATCAGAAAATAAATGGTATTCTTAATTATTATACTTTTGTTACTAATAAATATAAATTAGGTTATATTATATGATGCCTTCAAGCATCATGTGCTTTAACTTTATCTAGAAAATTAAAAATTAATTCTCTACCTAAAACCTTTAAAAAGTTTGGAAAATATTTAAAAGATCCTGACACGGATATTAAATTAAATCTACCATTAAATTACAAAGCTACACATCACTTTAATACGAATACACCTGTTGAAGACGTATCTCAAATTATTAAAGTTAAATGATCAAATAAACTTACCGAATCTTCATTCGGTAAAGCTTGTGTCATATGTAATACTACTTACAAAATAGAAATGCACCACCTACGTAAAGTAGCAGATGTTAGAGGAAAATACCTAACAGGTAACCCTCCAACTTGAAGTCAATTTGCAGGTACTTTTAAACGTAAAGTAATACCACTATGTCAATACCATCATCAACTCTATCATAAAGGAAATTTAACTGCTGCTGATCTCCAATTAATAAGAGACTATACTAAATAATTATCCCGGCAACACCGAGATAAATCTTTAGCCCCGCGAAGCGGGGGAATTTCTCTGCAATTCTACAGAATAAAGATCTAAAAGTATATTATATACAATCCAAATAAGCCCATCATTTTGAGTGCGAGCTGTATGATGGGAAACTATCACGTACAGTTCTGAGGGCAGTAAAGAAGAGAACAATAACATATATTCATATGTAATGTAAGCTTGTATAGCGCTGACCCCTACAATTATCAGGACCTAATCCTCAATTATTGAATGGAAACAATCAAGTTTACAATGTGATGGTTACAGGACATGCAGTTGCAATGATATTTCTATTTGTAATGCCTGTATTAATCGGTGCTTTTGGTAAAAATAAAATATTTATCGTGTAAACGTATGTAAAATAAATAAATAAATAATAAAAAATTGAATGTAAAAAAATAACGGATAAATAAAAAAAATATATATATTTTAGATAAGGTTAAAAAGATTCAGCTAATGGTGGACATATAAATAATAATTAACCTATTGGAGATTCATCTGAATCACCAATAAAAAAAATACTAAGATTTTGCCGGTTTATAAAAAATATTTAGGTTCTTATTTAGCAGGTTTAATAAAATGAGATGGATCTATTTGAATAGAAGAAATTAATGATTTAAAATCTGCTCCAATTATAGATATTATTTTTGTTGAAAAAGATTAATCTTTACTTCTTTATTTATATATATATATGATAGGGGGGGGGCCGTAGGCCCCCCTATTATTTATTAAAATATAACTTCTAAAGCTTATATGTGAGATAAAAAAAATAGAAGATACATATATCCCCCGCTACGCGGGGGGATATTTAAATTAAATTTAATTAATGATTATTATAGAACTCTTAAATATGAAGCTTCTATAAGAGCTATTAATAAAATTTATAATTATATGCCTCATAAAAAAAACTATTAAGAAGTATATTTTTTTATATTTGGGCGGGCATAAAGATAATATAAGCCCGCCCTCCTTTGGAGGGCGGGCTGATACTATGGGCCCCCTAAGGGGGGCCCTAATATTTTTGAAAAAAGAAAATAAATCTTATTCTCCTGCTGATAATATTTCCCGCCCCTTTTAGGGGCGGTATAAGATCATCAATGGGGGGCCCCCTAATCATCACCCCCGAAGGGGGTGATCATTTAATTGTTTATAATAATAATATAAGATTATCAATATAAAATTTTAAATAAAATAAGAACTACATTTAATTGTGATCTTTTAAAAATAAATAAAACATACTTGTTTATAATACGTTAAATATTATTGCTGTGGATAGTGTTATTAACACTTAATAAAAAATATAAAAATATGGCCCCGCTTCGATAAAAAAAACATACTTCTTAAAAGTATGTTTTTTTTTATATGCGATACCGGCCTACGGCCGGTATTTTTTAAGGTATAATTCAAAATGCCTCATCAATCCTCCCCCCGAAGGGGGATAAAACCCGCGTAGCGGGGGATTCAAGAGAATTCTTAATAGGCCGAGGGCCCATATTTCTAAGCCCGGCCTATGGCCGGGATATATTTTTCGCCCTTAGGGCATATTAAATTGTAAAATTATCTATTATTATATTACTGTTTGCTGAAAACCCCTAAAGTTTTATATAATTATTTATTACCTTCATTAAATGTTATGTAGTATCACCGGCCTAAGGCCGGACTATTTATTATATCTAATAGATATATATCTTATAGTTAACAGTATATTACTGGCGAATAAAAAAAAATGATAATAAATAATTAAAAATTATAATTATATTCTATATGAATATGATAATAATATGGGCCCGCCTTCGGCGGGCCATATCAAAATATGCCCGACCTACGGTCGGGATATCTGATGAGTTGGGTTTATTTATCCCGCCCCCCTTCAGGGGGGCGGTATATTATACCCCGCTTCGCGGGGCATATATGGGGAAAAATCTTCCCATATTCCTAAATAAAATATTATTAAAATATATGGGCTATCAGCAGGAAACTAAAATAAATAATTTTATCATTATATTCATCTGAAATGAATTATATAAAATATGATAAATTGTTATTTAAGTTCGTCAATGACGAAAAATAGGTTCCTCAGAGACTTTACGTAATACTCCTTATTTAAGGATGAAGATAAAGTCCATGTTATATTGAAAAATATAATGCCAAGACATACAAATTTTGGCTATATACATAATTGATATATAAAAATGAATTTTTTTTTACCTATATTAATCGGTGCGGTTGACATGGCATTTGGTGCGGGAGGTGCCGCTATGAAGTGTGAAAACATAATGAACCCAATTATATCCCTAAGCAACCGTGGGATTCTCAAGCAATTTGGAGTTGTATATATTGACCTGCTCAACCATGTCAAAAACTATATGGAATGGACTATAGAAAATACGAACGTTTCTATAGGGGGTATCTTTCCATCTCGAATTGATAATTTATCATATTATCAGAATTATTTAATTTACTTAAATAAAGCAGCGGAGTATACAAGAACAATTGTCAATAAAGATAACATTATCTTTATGGAGCACTCATATTCGGATGCCTTCTACTTATTTTGATATTACTACTTAGGAATAGTAATGGTTCTTTGAATTTACTTATATATCTTATCTAATTTTTCTTATAAAATAGAAAATATAAGTAATCAAGATAAGTACGATGGTTTTAATAGAACCATGGTAAACAACAAACATTATACTTATATTAGTAATAACCAAAAACAAACTATAAGAGCTTGTAGAAACTATTCAACGATAACCCCTAATAGGTTAAGATCTATTACTAATGAAGATATTAACGAAGAGGCATTAGCCAAAATTAATATCGTCTTAGAAAAGTTAGAGAAGAATAGCGGAGAGTTGGAAGCTACCTTACTTCCTATAATAAATGAATCTATAAAAAATAATAATTGACCGAGTTTAGATCCTAGTCTAAATAGCGGAATAAAAGATTATTATCAGTTAAAGAAACTACAATTAGGATTAATATCTTCAACAATATTTAATCGTAATTTTAATACAACAATATCTTTCAATTTAGATAGCAATACTATATCTGATGAAAATAATAACATTTTCCAGGATAGGACGAATAAATCAGAGAATTTAATCTCATATGATTTAATAAGTCCTTTTGCACCCAGAAATAGAGTAGACTTTGAAACATATGATAATGTTAATAATAGAAATAAACTTTATATTATAGATAACTGATCAGAAATCTTAGAAATAGCCTCTAAATGTTTTGAATCACCAATTCTTAAGGTATTGGCTGTAGATAAGATAGTAAAATCAAATGGAGCAAAAACTCCAGGTATCGATGGTAAAGCCTTTGTTCCTATTATCAAAGAAATAGATAATGAAAAAGATGCTTTATTTTACTTAAAAGGTGAGATAAAATATATAAAAGATGAAATAAATCTGCAACAAGATAAAACGGATCAAGTAAGAAACAGGAAAAGTAGGGTAAATAAAGAACTAACTAAGAGAGAGAAATATAAAATTTGACTAAATAGTAAAGGTGGAAAATCTTACATCAAGGATTTAAAACTTAGATTACAAAAAATAAATAGAGATCCTCTTGGATACTATAATGATTTAAGAGATAAAGCCTTACAAAATAATGAAAGATTAAAATGATTCCTTTTAGATGAATTGAAATATTATAAATTATTAAAATATAAATCAGATCCAATTCTAAGAGTTTACATACCAAAATCTAATGGGAAATTAAGACCATTAGGAATACCTACATTAAAAGATAGAACTGTACAAATGCTGTTAAATAACATAATAGAGTCATACTTAGAAGTACTAGGTGATAGAGGTTCCTTCGGTTTTAGGGCCGGTAGAAACGCTCATCAAGCTGTTTCAGCTATTTATAGTAACTTAATTTACAAAAATTACAGTGGTTTTAAATCCGGTACTGTTAAGAGAAAATATTATGATAAATTACACGGTAAAACTACTATAGATAGATCTAAAGATGGTCAAAGAGGTTTTGGTAAAACTTGATATATATATGATGTAGATATCAAAGGATGTTTCGACAATATTTCACATAAATGACTATTAGAGAATACACCCATACCAAACAAATATTATAATTTATTTTATAATATATTAAAGACTCCAATATGAATAAGATCAACTGATATAGAGAATTCCCTAGAAATAGAGAACCTATTAAGTTTAAAACCTAGTAAAAATACTTTTACTAGTATAACAGAATCTAATGATAAAGGAGTACCTCAAGGTAGTATAGTATCACCAACACTTATGAATTGAACTCTGGATGGTATTGGTGATCTAGCTAAAACAACAGCAAAAGATACAACATCAAAAAAATATAAAGTTTATTACGATTTCAATTTATTCCGTAACAAATTATATAAATTCTTAAAGGATAATAACCTTATCTCTTTAAAAAATATTCCAAAAAAAGAATATAACAAATTAAAGAGAGACTCTGTAATTAAATTAGCAAACCTTACTTACACCTACAGATATGCAGATGATTTTATAGTAATAACGAAGGCAAAATATGCTATATTAAATATTAAATCTAACTTAAACAAGTTCTTATTAGAAAGAGGATTAACAGTATCCGAAGAAAAATCAAGATTAATAGAATTTACAATGGGTAAAAAGTTTAACTTTTTAGGTTGAACTTTTCATCTACTAGTTCCTAATAAAGTTAATTGATTAACTCAAAAGAAACCAGGTACTTTCGGTAGTCTAAAAGATTTCTTAGGTCTGTTTCTGTATCCTTCTATCAAGAGCACTAAGAGTTTCAGAAATAATATAAAAGAAATAACTAGCATAAAAAATACCAATAAATCGGATTTTTCAATGATACAATCATTAAGTTGAGCTGTATCAGGGTGAGGTAATTATTTCTCACCTGGAGGAGGTCTAGGAAGATTAGGTAGAAATTTAGATTCATATGTAAAAAGATGCCTAAAACGTTGAGTATTCAGAAAATACTCTCGTGCATTCTTTAAAAATTACAAACGTCTATTTATGGAAACTGATACAAACTTAAAAAGAAATTTTAAAGTATCCCCTAGTATCACTTCAGGTAATAAATACAGGAGTACTGAAATCTCAATTCCAGAGATAAGAAAACTTCTAATACCTCATTCTTTTGTTAACTTAAAACCTATAAAAACACTGAGAGATAACAGTTTCAATATAAATCCTTTACCTTATATTGAACGTTCTATCAAAATTGCCCATTTAAGAGGTGACGTTAAAAGTAAGCTATTCCATAAACAAAAAGGATTATGTTCATTTTGTAAAAATAATCTTATTAATTGAGATAAATTAGCCTTACTTGAAACTTCTGTAAATAACAACTTAAATAGTCAAATTGTTTCATCTTTTGATATTGAATCAAATAAAGAACTTAATACATCTAATTTCTTAAATGTTAATCAAAATGTTATGGAATTAATTTCTGAACAGAATAATCAAACCATAAAAAATAAATTTGATACTCAAGGTAAAGCTAACTTAGATATTAACTCTATTAAAAATATAAGTCAAAGTCTTATTAAAAGATATAATATTGACTGAACTAATGGTCTAGAATTTGATCATATCTTACCATTATTCCTAGCTGGTAAGAACAATCACAATGTAAGTTCCTTTTTAAAAGGTATTAAAAATTTACATATTGTTCATAAAGCATGTCACAGGAAGAAAACAAATGAAGATATGCTTATTTTAGTCTTAGGTCGTCTATTTCGTTCTTTCTTAAAAAATAAGCTAAAGAGTGCTAATATTGATTTAATAACTTATAAATTTATAGAATTAAATAAACTAAAGCTCTTAATTGAACTTATTTATGATTATGGTGATCCTGCTAGAATAAAGAAACGTGGATCTGGTGCTAATTTTATTGCTCCTATAAATTGAAATGACAAAATCTTATTTAAACGTAAGATGGTTAATAATAAACCCGATATAAATATTAAAATGGACCTAATATTAAACTTAAAGAATCTTGTTAACAAAGAGTTAGATCTTATTAATAAATCTTTAGTTAATCCTGTTGTTCTAAAACAACTTGATAATATTAACGATAAAGCATTAGAGAATAAAATATTAAAACTAATTAATGAATACTTAACTAAATAGATACATTAAATTTTATAAAACCTGTATATGTTAAATTTTATCTTATGGATACTATCACATATATACAATAGTTTACCAAAGAGCTCAGTGCGTTGAGAGGCGCTCGCTGAGATCTGTCCTGGGGCTTGAAGACCCCCCGCTTCGCGGGGGTTTTTCATTCGTCTATAGGAAGCACGTCTTAATAACATAAGTTTTTGATGCCTTCCACCGGCATTAGTTTGTATTATTGCATCTGTATTAGTAGAAAGTGGACCTGGAGTTGGATAGGTTTAGACGATAATAATAAAAATAATAAAGAAAAAGAAAAACAAGAGAAAATATAATAAAAATGATATAAAAATAAAATATAATATAGATAGAGATAAGACTAGTAAGTCTGTAGGTCAAAATAATAATGATTTAGTAGGTTTTTATCTTTATTTAACTAGTTTAATATAAAGAGATGGTAAATAATAAAACCTTATACCCCCGCCCGAAGGGCGGGGGGGGAAATAAGGCCCCCCAAAGGGGGGCTGATATATGGGTATAACCGAAATATCATGAGTGAAACCTAATTATCTTTTATAAAAAATAATATAAAATTTAAAAGAATTATAAAAAAAGAGAATATCTAAAAAGTAAATATAGGCCCCTTGATTATATACCGCCCCCCCCCCTTCAGGGGGGGCGGGAAAAATGCCCCCCGCTTCGCGGGGGGATAATAACCGCCCCTGAAAGGGGCGGGATATATGCCCTAAATAGGCCGGGATTATTATTAATAACCCCCGTTTACATTATACAAAATTTTACTATTATTATTTTATTATTATCGAATTTAAGTCCCCTTATATAGAAATATATATTGAACCGTTATATATAAAGTTTATCTCTTATAAATAAGATAATAATTTATCAAAGATAGTATTTATTTATCTTTTGGTAGCCAATTTTTAATAGAATAATATGAGCTCTATTATATAAATGCTTAAGGGGTAAAAAATATATTCTCCCTAAAGGAGAGCGGATAAAACCCCCTGCTACGCAGGGGGTATTATTAATTGGGTGAATTGCATAAAGATCTTATAAACCCTCTATTAATAGAGGTGTAGATATATTAAGAAAATATGCAGCGAAGCATATATTAGTTATTTATTAACTATATATTTTTAGTATTAGTTAATATTATAGGTATATGAACGTTCAACGACTAGTAATTGAGTAAACTAACAATAAAATTACCACGAGAGCCCAACACTTAAATATGGGCCCCCCCTTCGGGGGGGCCGATCTTATACCCCGCGTAGCGGGGCATATACCCGCCCACCGAAGGTGGGCGGGGGTTATTATATCTCTTCGAGATATATATGGGCCAATATAAGATTAATAAAGGTGATGACATAGTCTAAGCTATATAGTGATATATAGAAATTATTATATAAAGAATAATAATATCCGATAATAATGCCGGCATAAAGCCGGTATCGCCCCGCTTCGCGGGGCCATTATATAAATTTTATATATGAAATTTATATATATATAAATTATTATATGACCTTTCAGGTGATAATTAAAAAATTATAATGCCTACCATAGGCAGGGATATCCCCGCTTCGCGGGGGCATTTATAAATAAATGTTTATCTAATAGTTAGATAAATATATCGGTAATAGTTCTGGGACAGTATATCCACCGTTATCTTCTATTAACGCACATTCTGGACCGTCAGTAGACCTTGCAATTTTTGCATTGCATTTAACTAGTTTATCTAGTTTATTAGGTGCTATAAATTTCATTGTTACTTTCATTAATATGCGTACTATAGGACTACATATGGTTAATGCTCCTTTATTTGTTTGAGCTAGTGCGCCGTCTAGGGTATATTTTGTTTTATATTACTTTGTGGGTAATATTTTATATTTTTGAGAGATTATTAATAATCTATATAAATCTTATATAATTGCCTATAATAAACCTAATAAGATTTTATATGGTATAGCAGATTATAAAAGCGATAAAGTAAAAGAATTATGACTTTTAAAATTTATTGCTAAAGAAATTGATCATGTTGAAGTTAATGAATTTGATACTTATCAAGGAGATAAAACAAGCTTATTAGTTAATCATAATAAATTAAAACTAATATATCTTAAAGCTATATTCTATATTGCTCAAGAATATGGTTCTCAAAATAAGATACCTTTATTGAAAATACAATACCTTAATAGGGATAAGCAAACAGCTAAAATCAATAACACAGACCCGGCCTACGGCCGGGGAAAAAAAGAACAAAATATACAAATTCGGGAAATAAACGTCAATAATATTTTTATATTATACGTATTCGGAGGTGTTATAGTAGGGTATATTTATATATATTTAATAAGGATGATTTATAATTACCAAATAATATGGATCTCATCCTTGTTATTATCCCCGCCCAAAGGGCGGGGTCATATTATGAATAAATTTTACCCGAAGAACACTAGTGTTAACTTAAATTTGATCAGAATGTATAGTTCTTTTAATATGGCTCATATTATTAACTTTAAAAGAGAATATAATCAGAGGTCACCTCTTGGTTATATCCCGCCCACCTCCGGTGGGCGGGATTTTTTATCTTCTAAAAGGAGATATAATGATGATGATTATTTATATCTTAATGTTAATAATCGTAATGATTTAACTGACATTCTTATGAACAAATTAAAATCTTATAAATCTAATGATAATAAATATCATAAATTAAATGATATATTTAAAGATCCTTATTTTTGATTAGGTGCTTATAATTCTATAAAACCTTCTTTAAAAATTAAGTCTAATATAACATTAAATAGTTTAAATTTAAATTACTTTGAAAATATATCTAATAATATTGTTACTGGTAAATATCAACCTATACCCCTCGATCCGAGGGGACATTTAATATCTATAATAGATAATAATAAAAGTATCTTAAATATTGATAATCTTAAAGATGTAATTATTCAAGCTGGTGTTGCTTCTATTCTTGAAGCTATATGAGAACCTTTATTCTTAACTAATTCTCATGGTTTTAGACCTAATAAATCTACACATACTGCTTTTAAAGATATAAAATTAATAGGATCTAAATATACTTGAGTTATACATGGTATTATAAATAAATGTTTAGAAAATATATCGCATAATATATTAATAGATAAAATTAAACAGAAAATAGGAGATCCTAATTTCATAAGTTTAATATATAAAATAATAAGAATAGATATAAAAATGAATGATAATACTAAAAAAAAAAATAAAGTAGGTATAATACAAAATAATATGCCCCGCGTAGCGGGGCTAAGTAATATATTATGTAATATATTATTACATGAATTAGATAAATATATAGTTAATGAAATTAATACCCTTATCGTAAATAAGAATGATAATATAAGAAAAAACTATATAAAAGGTAAGGGGGCCCATGATTATATGGGACCTGCCGTTAATAATCCCCCCCGCTACGCGGGGGGGTTGATCTTCCCCCCCGAAGGGGGGGTTAATTTTATAAGATATGCTGATCAATTTTTAATATTTATTTTTGGTAGTTATCAAAATTGTTTAGATATAAATAATTTAGTTAAAGATTTTTTATATAATAATTGTGGTTTAAAATTAAATAATGATAAAACTATAATAACTAATTTAAAAAAAGAATTTAACTTCCTTGGTGCTAATATTAAAAAATGTAAAAATTTAAATGATAATAAAATTATAATTAATGCTCCTATTTTAAATATTATTCAATCATATATTGATATAGGTATTTTAAAAAGGAAAAAAGATGGAAGCGTTTTACCTTGAGGTTTAGGTTATTTAACTGTTAAACCTCATAATGATATATTAAATTATTATAACTCAAAAATAAATTATCTACTTAATTATTATTATTTTGCTACTAATTATAATAGATTATCATCATTAGTTTGATATTTACAAGCATCATGTGCTCTGACTCTAAGTCGTAAACATAAATATAAATCTATGGCTAAATCATTTAAAAAATGAGGAAGATATTTAACAGATCCAGAAACAAAAAATTATTTAAAGATACCAAAAAATGATCACCCCCTTCGGGGGTGATGATTATCCTCCCCGGCTACGCCGGGGAGGAAATTATTTAAAGATACCAAAAACTTGAGGGAAAAAAATTAAAACAAAATAATGTTAAAATATAAGAATTAGATATGCCCGCCCTAATATAAAAAAAAACATAAGCTTATGTTTTTTTTTATGGGCGGGAATTTAAAATAAGATGTTAACAGTGAGAGCCGTATGATGGGAAACTATCACGTACGGTTCGGAGAGCAGTTCTAAGAAGAATTAATGTTGCCGAAATGGCTACATATATTTTGTATACGGCTGACTCTACTTTTCTTTACAGCTTTATTATTATTATTCTCTTTACCAGTATTAACAGCAGGTATTACATTATTATTAATGGACCGTAATTTTAATACTGGGTTTTACGAGGTAGCTGCAGGGGGAGATCCAGTCCTATACCAACATTTATTTTAAAAAGAATTGAAATAAAGGTATAAATTAGTTATATATATATATTTATAAAACCCCCCCGCAATTACAATTGCGGGGGGTAATTTAATTTATAGCCCGCTCTGCGGGCTTTATATAAAAGACTAAATAATTAATATAGCAAATGTTGTACTTAATTAATACCCCCGTCCGAGATAAAAAAAAACATACGCCCGGCTTCGCCGGGTCTAAAAAAGTATGTTTTTTTTTATAGGGCTTTAAATTTAAGGTAAAAATAAGACTATATTAATAAAATATATTTTAATAATATGTAGATATATTAAGATGTATTATTTATATCTAGTGATAGTTCTATTTTTTATTTTTTAAGTTAAATATAATACCCCCCCCCGCAATGCGGGGGGGGGGGATACCGCCCACCTTCGGTGGGCGGGCATCATAATTTAATATATTTATGTAACTCTTATAAGAAAATAAATATAATAAAAATTAACTAATTTATTCTGAGAGGAATAATATATTATAAATAGATATATAAGAATGCCGCTGGTGTAATTATAATTATAATTATATAATACCCGCCCTCCTTTGGAGGGCGGGCTTATCTATTTTAGTATTGCGATGCAAGTGAATACGGTTAAAAGTTAATATTTATCTCAAGACCGTCGGTAGTATTAGATATCGCTACAGACTGGCTCACTTGTGGGTATCTGAAATGATGCTTAATGTACAGTCGATATAAAAAATATCGGTTTATACCGTAAAATATGACAATATAACTGTCTATTAATAGGATTCTTTGGTCAATTGTGGCCTAAATTTTAAACCGTTTTTCCTAATGGAAGCGGTATAATTAATAAATTTACTTATATATTAAAAATATATAATACCCCCCCCCGCATTGCGGGGGGGTATCCCGGCCTACGGCCGGGTATTTAATTTATTATTTAAATTTCGCTATATGCTAAAAATTTATATATATAATTTCATATACCTAGCCTATAATTATTAGGCATTATATATATTTTTAATTACTTTTATCTTATATGACCGCCCAATGGGCGGGAGATAAAGTTATAATATTAAATTAAGATATTTTCTTATCTTTATAAACATTAATGCCCCGCTTCGCGGGGCCATATATCCTCCCGGATATTTATAATGCCCCCTAATTATACCCCCCCCCCGCGTAGGGGGGGGGGATGATTAACCCCGCCCACCGAAGGTGGGCGGGATATTTATAAGAAAGAAATTTACATTTTATATCTTAAAATAATTAGCAGATAACTATAATATACTTTTACTTATATAAAGATATCTCAGAGACTATATGCGAAATATCTTATATATAAAATATATAAAAAAAGTTATTAAATACCCCCCCCCCCCCCCGCTACGCGGGGGGGGGAGATTACGCCCACCTTCGGTGGGCGGGTTATATAATTTTTATATTTTAAAAATATAAGTAAAGACATAGTCCATATTATATATATAATATATATACCGGCCTACGGCCGGTATTGCCCCGCGAAGTGGGGTATATAAATATTATAACCTTATAAGTTATTTATTATATATATAATAGCACCCAGAGGTATATGTATGCCTCTTAATATTGCTATATGCTGAAAATAACTCTTATTCAATTATGAATTTATATAAATACAAATTAAAATTTCAACAAATATGGCCCGCTACGCGGGGAAAAACTATAAATAAATGAAAAAAAAAAGTAAAAATGTTATATATATGAGTTAATCAGCAAGAAATAAAATATAAAGAAATAATATTATGCCCCGCTACGCGGGGCAAAGCTAAAATAAAAAATAATAATAGTATAATATATCCTCATTGCGGGGGATTATTAAATTTACTTATTTTAGCTAATATATATTTTAATTCTTCAGAGACTATAAGCAATAATTTTTTATTTCCACCTAAAATTAATAAATCTCATTTATTAACAAAAAGATGTATACATTATTCTATAATACCCGCCCACCAAAGGTGGGCGGGTATATCGGCCATAGGTCGCCATTTATCTTATTTAAATAAAAAAAAAATATCTGAACATGTTCCTAATAAATATAGACCTAATAATAAAGAACAATTAGGTTATTACTTAGCCGGTTTAATTGATGGTAATAGTTATTTTGATAATAAAAGTAATTTAATTATTAATTTACATATAAAAGATATTTCAGCTGCTTATTGATTAAAAAAACAAATAGGTTATGGTAAAGTTAAAAATATAAATCATATATCATCTAAAAATAATAAAGATTATTTAAATAAATCATTATATAAATCAGGTACAAATTTTATAATATCTAATACTAAAGGTTTATTATTAATTTTAGAATTAATAAATTATAAATTAAAAACTTTAAATAAATATAATGAAATATTAAATAATTTAATTAATAATCCTAAACAAGATTGTGGTAAATTATTTTTAAATAAACATAAATCTTTTTATTATGATAATAAATCTATTTATTCTTCTGATAATGACGGGAATATTCTTAATGATAAATTTAATAATCATTGATTATGTGGTTTTATTGATTCTATAGGTTCTTTTAATATAAATATTAATAAATTATATATAGATAATAATTTAGATACTAATATTGATTTTTCTTTAAATTTTATTTTAATTCATAAAGATTTAAATATATTAAATGATATATCTAATTTTATAGAAAATAAAAAAGATAAACTTATATCTTTAACTAATGATAATAATATATCTTATATAAAAAATACTGATGAATCATATTTAGGTTTATCAACAACTAATAAAGATAATATTGAGGATTATAATTATGAATATAAAACTATATCTTTTGAATTATTTAAATTTATAATTAATTATATTAATAAATATCCTTTAGTATCATATAAATATTTAAATTATATATTAATAAGAAAAATATATATACTTAAACAAAATAAGATAAAATTAACAAAAGAAGATATAAATAAAATAAAAAATACATCAATAAAATTATGAAAAATTGATAATGGGGGAAATAAAAAATAAGATATAGTCCTTTTAATTAATACCCGCCCCCGCTTGCGGGGGGGGGGTATCGCCGCCCACCTTCGGTGGGCGGTATTATAAGATACATTATAATAATACCAGGTTTTGGTATAATATCTCATATCGTCTCTACATATAGTAAAAAACCTATCTTCGGACAAATTGGTATGTTATACGCAATGGGTTCAATCGGATTTTTAGGATTTTTAGTATGAAGTCGAGAAAAGGCTTTCCTTATGTGTGAATATAAGGTAATAGACATCACAATAAGCTGAAAATCATATAATGCCCGCCCACCTTCGGTGGGCGGGTTATCCCCGCTTTGCGGGGACATTAGATTTATTTAATACTTTTTATAGTTATAATTTAAATAAATATGCCAATCAGCTGGAAACTTAATAAATATATGCCCGCCTTCGGCGGGATGTTTATAATAAGCCCGCCCACCGAAGGTGGGCGGGCTGATAGAGGGGGCCTACGGCCCCCTATTCTTATAATTATATATATATAGGATCCTCAGAGACTATTCGTGATGATACTTATTTTATATTTCTATTATTATATATTACATTTAATGCCCCCTTTGGGGTATTATTATAGAAATATAAATTTAATTCGCCCCCATAAAAAAAACATATGTTTTTTTTTATCTAAGCGGGGCGATACCTGCCTACTTTATAAAAAAAATAGATATCTATTTTTTTTTGGCATATAAGTATAAGATATAGTCCATAAATATATAATTTTATATACCCCCCGAAGGGGGGGGTTAAATAAAAGAATAGATATTTAGCACCATATGTATGTAGTAGGATTAGATATAGATACAAGAGCTTATTTCACATCGGCTACGTGCGCCATTTTATTGTTAAACTTAATGTGTAATAAATTACACCTTCAAATATTTTCCAAATATAAAATTAATCAAGATATATGCCCCATAAAAAAAACTTTTAAGACCCGGCGAAGCCGGGCGTATGTTTTTTTTTATCAAGGAAATATGGCCCGCTACGCGGGGAAAGAGGATAAAATAAATAATGATAAAAAGATTTTACAAATTCCTACCTTACAGATTAACTATAATAAAAAATTTATGTTTAATTTAAAAAAGGGTATTATTACTTCTAATGAAAAAAAATCCTTAATTTTAAGTAAATATCATAAAAGTATTTTAATAGGTTTAATATTATCTAATGGATGAATAAAATGTCATAAATATAGTAATCCATCTTTTGGATTTAAACAACCTATAAATAATTTCCCCCCCGGCTACGCCGGGGAGGATAATCATCACCCCCGAAGGGGTGATCATTTTTATTATATATGATGAATATTTTGTGAAATATCTTATTTATGTTCTAATTTACCTTATAAAACAAAAAATATAAAAAAAGTTAAATCTATAGTAGGCCATAAAAAATCTTATTTTATTTATGATATTCAATTTATTACACGTAATTTAAAAATATTAAATGATATAAAAAATATTATGTATATAAATAATAAAAAAACTATAAAATTAGATTTATTAAATCATATTGATTATATTGTTTTAGCTCATTTAATTATGAGTAATAGTTATAGACGTAATAAAGGTTTAGTTTTATGTACTGATAATTATGATATTAAAGATAATATATTATTAAATAATATTTTATATATAAAATTTGGTATAAAAACTAAATTAATAAAAAATAAATATAAATATAGAATATTTATAAGTAATAAAGAAATAAATAAAATAAAAAAAGAAATAGAACCTTATTTTATAAATAAATATCTATATAAAATTAAATTTTAGATATGGGCCCGCCTTCGGCGGGCCTATATATCCATATTATATTTTGATTATCATTCATGATTTTTTATATTTTGAAGTAAAACATTAGACTTAGATACTTAAAGTAATTTAAGATTAACCACAGCATGTCTAAAAAAGGGAATTTTAATTTCATCCCTGAGTTAAGATTTATATGGTTATATTTATTTTATATTTATAACATTGATATATAATAGTAGCTGATTATATATAGGAAAATACAATAAAATATAAAATTTTAACCTAAGTAAATATATATTTAAGTTTAAGAAGAATTTGGGATTGACCTAATATCGAAAGTATTAGGTTAACGGAAGATTCATAGTAATTATAATAATAAACAAGTTTTATAACGTATAGATATTTAGATATATCTTTTTATTAAATGTAATGAAGGAATCTAGTTATATATAAATATATATAATGGAGAGCTATATGCTATGAAAGTAGCACGTATAGTTCGGGAAAGGTTTTTTAATTAAGCTTTTAATTTATATAATATCTCATTATATATATCCCCCTTCGGGGGATATGTATGTAAAGTTATATAAAATTTAAAGAGGATTAATCTACTATTTCACAATGGTAATTGCTGTACCAACTGGTATAAAAATATGGGCGACCGTTCGGGTACACAAAAAATTGTTGTTTAATTTATAAACAACCTATAATATTGAGTCAATAGAAAGCAGATATACTTACCTTATAAACGTAAGTGGAGAGGGACAATAGCATGTATATAAAAGAGCAATGAGGTATTATGTGAGCTGATATTATATTATCAGAACCAAGATAGGCTTGAATGCTAGTTTTTATATAAGGAATAAGTTGAATTACTGAAATCTAAGATGTTTTGGGATATATCCATCCATATCTTGATACTCACAATTACAGGATATTATTAACTCTACTTCGGTGAATATTTACGATAGTAGTGACTCAATTAATAAAGTTAATACATTACTTAACATATTAAGGACATACATCAAAAGGATATCCTTATATAAAATATTATTTTTCACAAATAAAATACTATGGGGAAAATATATATACCCGCCCTTTGGGCGGGTAACGTTTTGTGTGCTACCGGTGAAGTCTTCTTAATTTTAAGGAGATGGCAGAGGCTTCGTAGTAATTAATGAATTTAACAGTTCATTGTTAATGAAGGAAGCTAAACACTTAGTATCTTATAATGGTACTAGGTTATATATCATGAGAAACAATAAAACAAATACCGTAGTTGTATTACTACAGGAAATTTAATTCCAAGGTATTTGCAATATGTGGGCCGGGGGCCTATATTCTCGAGGGCCCCCTTCGGGGGCCCTTATATTTGTTAAACATTGTATAAGAAATTTTATAATTAAAACCTTAAATATATATCACATAAAAAAAAACATACTTTTTTAATGTTTTAAATCATAATAGAGGATTTAAAATTATAGGCCTAGATAATTAAGATAAAAATACTTTTACAAGGAAAAGAATTCTTGAATTAAAGAAAGTTATTTTTAGTAAAAATTATATCTATACAGGTATATAACATAACATGTAAAGATATTTAAAATATAAATCTTAATGAAGATATATGAGGAGAGAATATAAGAACGGAATAATGGAAATGGGGGCCTACGGCCCCCCTATTAGCCCGCCCACCTTCGGTGGGCGGGCATATGACTTGAAATCCTTATTTTATCATTTCATTAGTTACTTATCATATCTATCCCTTAATTACTTAAATGACTATAAAAGTACAAATCCTCTATAATGTCTACACTTAAGATATTAAATATCACTATGATATCATTATATTCCATATGATATGTTTTGTTATAAATATGGGCCCCCATGATAATATCGGGGTTCCCCCGATATATTATCCCCCGCCCGTAGGGCGGGGGGGATGATAATCCCCCGAAGGGGGATATATTAAAAGGTAATTATGGGCCCCCTTCGGGGGCCCACATGATTGTAAAATTTCATCAATGAAACCACATGGTGTTGGAGAGCCTAGTGATAGGTAACTATCTCGCTGGGTTCGGAGAGAGCTTTGATATTTTAGTACTTAAATATATATATTGTACTATTATAGAGATTCTACTCTATTTAGTTGAATAAATTTAAATCCTTTAGCAAGATTTTATTTAAGCTGTTCAACAAACTATGAAAAAAATATATCATAGAAATGGGCAAATTCGTGGGAAAACCTATAATTAAAATAAGTAATAATTATAGGTCAATCGACGAGCTAAATCATATATATAGAAATTTTATATGTAAAAGTGTAGAGATTAGACGCTCATTGATAATCTAAGTTATATGTCATTATTAAGAAATATAATATGATTATTTAAGGTTTAATCCAATAACCAGTAATGGTTTTAAGTTTTATAACCCATACTATATTAATGCCCCGCTTCGCGGGGCCATATATATAATATCAATATAAAACTTTAACAATAATAATTTTATATTTTATAGATTTATTATTGATTTATTTAACTAGCTAGTTATATTATTTATAACAGAATCTGAAATGATTAAGGTTAATAAGAGCAACAATTTATGGAGGAGAAGTAAGATTAGCAGTACCTATGTTATTTGCATTAGGTTTCTTATTCTTATTTACAATAGGTGGATTAATAACCTGTTAGTTCACCATAAAAAGATCACTATATGCTGGGAAATTCTATAATCATATCCCCCCCCCTCCGGGGGGGGTGATCATATTATGTTATATATATGTCGGCTTTTGGTCGGTTAATAAAAAATATATAATAAGAATAATCAGCAGGAAACCAACAGATAATATATATTATTTGCCCGCAGCTATGCTGCGGGCTTATATTTTATGTTTCTAAGTAGGATCCTTAGAGACTATACGTGATCCTCATAACTAATAATACCCGGCCATAGGCCGGTATGTTTTTTTTATGTGAAGATATAGTCCTTTTTATTTATTATGGTTTTTATCTTATAATATCTTTTTATATTATAATTTAAATTTAACCTAAAAATTTAATAAAAATTTTATTTATTTTATGATTAACTTATAAATTTTATAAATGTTAATTGTATTTAAACAATAAAGTAACAGGAGTTATGTTATCTAATGCTTCTATAGATGTCGCGTTCCATGATACGAATAAAATCGTTAAATATATAAATAAAATATTAGAGATAAATATAATAATAATAATGATATTTAACCCGGCGATAATATCGGGTATCATATTAATGTATATATGTCAAATAAAATTGGCCCCGCCCACCGAAGGTGGGCGGGCCCCATATATATATATAAAAGAATCAAAAAGGGGAAAAAAAATGAAATGCCCCCGCGAAGCGGGGGGAATAAAAGAACAAGATAAAAATATAAATATCCAAGCAGGTATAAATATAAATCAAATATCACAGAATGTGGAAAATAAAGATACATCAAATGTAGAGTCTAAAAAAAATACCCGGCCTACGGCCGGGCTTTTAAATATAAAAGATTATATTGAACAATTTTTTGTAGGTTTATTAGAAGCTAAAGGTATTATAACAGTAGATTATATAAATGTTAATAAGAAACGTGTAAGAATAATTATATCTTTAATTAATAATGAATATAATAATTATTTAATAGATTTATTAATAAAATATATAGATGGTAATAAAATTATTGAAAAAAATTCCAATACCCGTGGGTATAATTATGTAACATGAGTAGTTTCTAGTAGATCAGGTTTATCTAAAATATTTATTATATTAGCTAAATATCCTTTATTATCATCTTATAAATTATGTCAATTAGAATTTGTTAAGAATTTTATTAATGATAATTCTTATATTTCTAAAAAAGAATTTATTAAATTAAAGAATAATAAATATAATTTACTTAATAAGAAAAACTTATATTTATCTTCTATTTTTGATAATAATCCATTAAATACTATAAATCCGCCCGCAGCTAAGCTGCGGGCGAGTCATGAATTATTTATACCTTATTATTTTCCTAGTTGATTATCTGGTTATTTAGAAATTAATAGTGAATATAAAAATATAAAAGGTAATAATAAAATTATTATTAATAATATTAAAGATATATATATATTAAAAGCTATTAATTTATATTTAGAAAATATTAAATGCCCGCCCACCTTCGGTGGGCGGGTATCCCTCAATGGGGCTTTTAATGAAAAAACTATAGATACTTTAATTAAAACATCAAAAGGAAACATTTCAGATACCCGGCCTACGGCCGGGCATGATTATAATTTACTTATTATTAATAAACATAGTTTAAATAAATTAAATAATCATTTTAAATTATATCCTTTATTAGGTAATAAATATAAATTATATAAATTATGATATAAAAACCAAAAACCTTCAAATATTTAATTAATTTCCCGCCCGTAGGATACCCCCCCCGCAAAGCGGGGGGGATTTTATATAGCGAGATTTTATTTACTACCCATAAATGTTTTTTCATTTATTTTTTCTTATATTTATTATTATTATATATATCTATAATATATATATATTATAAACATTAATACCCGCCCACCTTAGGTGGGCGGGGGATACTTGGCCTAGAGTCGAGCATTAAATCAAGTGTCTTGATGTCACACTTCAAAAATATAAAAATATATATGGGCCCGCCTTCGGCGGGCCTATAAGAGGTTTTCAATATCTAATAGATATTGACTTTATATGCCCCATAAAAATAAACATATTTTAAGTATGTTTTTTTATAATTTTTATATTGGTTATAATATTTAAAAACAAATGTTATTATAGCTAACGGTGAAGGTTTTAATATTGGTTTCTGAACGCAACCATATTACGGATATTAAAATTAATACCGTGTAAGTTTATAAACAATATATATACTTATCTTTTAAATTAAGGGCCCCCTTCGGGGGCCCATTATTATATCTCTTTAGAGATAAACTATAAAAAAAAATATATGTTTATATATATACATTAAAATTTAAAAGAATATATCCCATTTATATTTAGTATATATGGGCCCGCCTTCGGCGGGCCTATTGTTTATTTACTATGTAGAGACTAGACGTTGTGTTAATTAGTAAATTATTGGCCCCGCGAAGCGGGGGGGGTCAATACCGGCCTACGGCCGGCATCTATTATTTCCCGCCCCTGAAAGGGGCGGTATATATCATCACCCCCTTCGGGGGTGATCTTTTATATTTTTTATTTAATAGACTTACTTTTTAAAAGATATAGTCCAAATTATTTTATTTAATTAATTTCCTTTTTAATTGAATGTAATTTAACGTATTACGTTGTTGGTCAATAAATGGCCCGAATGAATAGAATATATATTTTATTATATATATATATTTATTTAACGAAATTGATAATATGCGGGAATATATATTTTTAAGTTTATATTTACTATTTTTTATATAAATCTAAATATAAAATAAATAAAATTTTAGAGGTCTACAAATAATAGTCAAAATAATATAACCTAGTATTAGGTATTAAAATGATAAATATAAATGGGATTATGTAATATCCCCCATTATTTATGGGAGCCTACGGTTCCTATATTATATATCTAATTTAGTCAGATCGCCCCGCTAAGCGGGGCGATGGTATTATTTTATATTTATCATATTTTTTAACTTGTAACTATACTTCTATAGTTCAAATATATTATCCGCAGAATTTATAAAGCCTCACTTATTTTTATTTGAGGTTTATTTATATATTCTCAGAGACTATACATCAATCATACATTATATATATAAAAAAAGAAGCAAATAAAAATTTATTAACTTATAAGATTTAATAGTTAATATTATTATATTTTAATAAGATATTATTATATTATAATTTAATAAGATAAATATGGGCCCGAAGGGGCCCATACCCCGCCCACCGAAGGTGGGCGGGCATTAATATCTAAGATAAATTTTATCCTTTTTAGAATATGAAGATAAATATGGGCCCATTATAATATCTCTTTAGAGATTTATTTCCCTTATTGATATATAAATAGCCCCGCTAAGCGGGGCGATATCAACTTATGCTTTTTCAGTTTTTGTATGAATATATAGTCCAGATATTTTTATCTATTCCCGACCTTCGGGCGGTATATATGGCCCCGCGAAGCGGGGCATTAATATCGTTATATAATAATTTAATAATATCACCACTCCCCGAAAGGAGTATAATATCCATCTAAAGGGTATATTAAATACCCGCCCACTTAAAGTGGGCGGGGGGAATTATAGATTTTAAATATTATCGCATTTCCATTATGTATTATCTATGGGAGCTTTATTCAGTTTAGTAGGAGGTTACTATTACTGAGGACCATCTATGTTTGGTTTACAATATAATAAAGTTTGAGCAGAAATACATTTCTGATTACTTTTCATCTCTGTAAATTTAATTTTCCTACCTATGCATTTCTTAGGTTTAAACGGGATATATTTTTAGGTGTCCCTTAAATATAACTATTATGAAATATATCTATATATATCTCTTAACAGGGGTCCATATATAAATATATATTAAAACCATAATATTATAATTGGGTGAATTGCAAGAAAATCTTAAATATAAGACAATTTGCATCGAAGCATATAAATAGTAAAAAAAATAAGTTATATGAACGTTCAACGACTAGATAATGAGTAAACTAACAATAATTTATCCAAGAGAGCCCAATATCTAATAAATGCCCGGCCTACGGCCGGGATATTATAAACTTTATTTGAGTTATATTAGATAATGACATAGTCTGAACTATATAGTAATATATAGAATTATTATTTAAATGATAATAAAAATATTTTAAATCCCCCCCGCGTAGCGGGGGGGGATACCCCGCCTACAGGCCGGGCATTAAGGTACCTTAATTTGAGATATTTAACATATATACTTAGTTAATATTTTAATAAAGTTAATATTATTAAGGTATTTACTGAGTTTTTATTGGCCTCGTCGTATACCACAATATCCTGATGCTTTTGTAGGTTGAAACTATGTTAGTAGTATAGGTTCAGCTATATCAATAATATCAGTATTAGTAGGTTTAAGAAGTGTACAAATACAATTAGAAAATGGTGAGAATGAAGTTGAAGAAATTCAAGTAACTCCAGATTTTTTAGAGTCTAATTTAACTAGAAATACTAGAGATTCAGACTTAGAGTTAATTTTAACAAGACCTGCAGAGTATCACACATTTAGTGAATTACCTGTATTAATAGCTCCAGTTAAATAAATAACATTTATTTAAAGGTATATTTATAATTTTATATAACATTTATGCTTTAAATAGCTAAATTTTTATATATTATTAATTATACCTTAGAGCCGTAATTTACTCATTTATTAATGAGATAAATTTTTTTCATATATATTCATATATTTTCAGATCGGTTTATTACCACTTATATATACCAAAGGGGGATGAGCTATATTATAGGTTCTAAATATTTCCCGCCCCTCGGGGCGGGCATATATAACTTATAAAAAGGTTATATTTAATCGAGTATATATATAACATAAATAAATATGAGATAAATATAAGATATTATAGTAGGGGCCTCCCAAATATAAGGGCCCCCTTCGGGGGCCCTAGTTAATATGGGCCCCCTTCGGGGGCCCTTATATTAGCCCCCCTTCGGGGGGCGGATATTATAATAGCAAAATATTTAAGGTAGATTACTGTAATAAATAATGAAGCATTCATAGAGATTATAAAATTAAAGAAATAGATATATATTATAATCCCCCCCCCGCAAAGCGGGGGGTATAATTATCCCCCCCGAAGGGGGGGATGATCATCAGGGGGATAATCCCCCTGATAATTATTGTATTTTTTTTATCTTAAGGTTAAAGATATTTATTTTTTATTATATAGTTCATAGTAGAAGTATATTTATCAAAGGTATGATTTAATTATTATAATGCAATTAGTATTAGCAGCAAAATACATCGGAGCAGGTATATCTACATTAGCTTTAGGAGGAAGTTCAATAGCAATCGCTTTAGTTTTCGTAGCGTTAATTAACGGTACATCACGTAACCCTTCATTACGTTCTACATTATTCCCTCAAGCAATTTTAGGATTCGCTTTAGCTGAGGCATGTGGATTATTCGCTTTAATGATCGCTTTCTTATTATTATACGCTGTTTAATTTTTAGGTTCTCCCTAATTTTTTATCAGTTATTTTTTCTTGACTAATTTAGTCATATATATATTCATATATATTCACATATCTTAATGCCCGTCCGAAGGACGGGGATACCCGCCCACCTACGGTGGGCGGGCATTAAGATAATATGAAGATTTAAATTTTCATATATAAGGTTATTCGATTAGTGGTAAAATCGCAGTTCTTACACAACTGAGCCATAGGTTCAATTCCTATATGACCTAAATATTTAATAAATCATAAGAGTATCACTTAATGGTAAAGTCCATGTCTTCAACACATGTTATAGTAGTTCGATTCTACTTGCTCTTGTATTGCTTTTGTAGCTTAAATGGTAGAGCATTCGCTTGAAGCGCGACTGGTGTAAGTTCAATTCTTTCCGAAGGCATATATTTTATAAGTTTTAATCAAATTAAAATTTAGACTAATATCCCCCCCGCATAGCGGGGGGGGGGGATAATAGGGGGCCTACGGCCCCCCTAATCATCTAATTATGAGCTAATAGTCTAATGGTTAAGACAATTACCTTTTAAGTAATACATATTGGTTCAATTCCAATTTAGCTCAACCCAAATTTTTATATATCAATATTTTACAAAAAAAAAAATGACGAATTCAATAAGAGGTTATATTCAATTACATCCTTTTCATTTAGTAAGCCCATCACCATGACCATTATATACTTCTTTTGCTTTAATGAATTTAGCAATAAGTATAGGTTTAACTGCACATAGTTATATAAATAATAATATATATATATTAATTAATATATTTAATTTAACATATGTTTTAACATTATGATTTAAAGATGTTATAGCAGAGAGTACATATTTAGGAGATCATACTAGAGCTGTTAAAAATGGTTTAACTCAAGGTTTTTATTTATTTGTAATTAGTGAGATTTTAATTTTTGCTTCATTATTTTGAGCATATTTACATTCATCATTAAATCCTACTATGGAAATAGGAATGTCTTGACCACCTGCGGGTATAGAGGCAATATCTCCTAATGAATTACCTTTATTAAATACTATTGTTTTATTAGCTTCAGGAGTTACTATAACTATGGGGCATCATGCTTTAATTAATAGTAATAGAAATGATACATTATATGGATTTATTTTTACAACTTTATTAATTTTTATATTTATAGTTTTACAATTCTTAGAGTTTATGTATGCACCATTTACAATATCAGATAGTGTATATGGGTCTACATTCTTTGCACTAACAGGACTTCATGGAGTCCACATGGTTAGTATCTTAGCGATGTTAAGCTTATGTACTTGAAGAGTTTATAATTATGATTTTACTAATAATAGCCATGTTTTTGCTGAAACTACAGTTTTATATTTACATGTATTAGATATTTTATGATTATTTATATACATAATATGTTACTGATGAGGATCTTAATTTGAGGGGTAAATAATATAATAAAAAAGATATTTACAATAAACATATATCCCGCCCCCGAAGGGGGCGGGTATGATGATGGGGCCCCTTCGGGCCCCATATTTATCTTATATTTAATGCCCGTACGAAGGACGGGGATACCCCAATGAGGTATTAATAATTTGTTTATAACCAAATAAAATCACCTATTTTTATAATAAGCATAAATTTATCCGATAATAACAAATAGTATATTATATACTATATTTTCCGTCAATAGACGAGCATATATTCATATATATAATATCTTAAAAAATAAGATATAAAATTTAAACAACCATTTATCTATCCCGCCCTTCGGGCGGGAAGGGGGGGGGCCTACGGCCCCCCTATTATCCCGCCCACCTTCGGTGGGCGGGCATTATAGATTTATGGGATTTATATTTATCATATAAAAAGTTATAAAATGAAACATAGCTCATTGGGGTTAATATAAATAAATAAGGGTAGTATAAATAAAAATATGGTATAAATGCCCGTCCGAAGGACGGGGATACCCGCCCACCTTCGGTGGGCGGGCATTTATTATTAATAATGCCATAGGAGGGGGATACCCGCCCACCGAAGGTGGGCGGGCATTTATAAAATTTTTATGGTTTATTTTAAATCATTTAATTAAAATATAAATATTGTTTTATATAGTTTAAGATGCCTAGTCTGAAGGACGGGGAATAACCGCTTCGATAAAAAAACAAACTTTTTATAGTAGAAGTGTATTCGTCAAAGGTATGATAAAAAAAAAGAATGTGAAAAACCAATTAAATTTTAAAAGATATAAAAATAGCTTTAATGGCTATAAATTATTTTTTTCACTAGGTGAATGAAATTATGAAAATTTTTATACTAGTTTACTAGATTATATTAAAAATGATAATATTATGCCGCCCTTCGGGCGGAATTATAAATATCTAAGTGGTTATATAAGAATTAATTATTCTGATAAACCAGGAATAAGCCATGATGTTACTTTATCTAATGTTAAACTTATAGATTTAGAAGAAATTAATAAAGAGTTCTGTCAAGAATGGTTTAAAGAAGTTAATATATGTTTAAATGATTTATTAGAAGAGTATAATTCAGATATGGAGAATATAAATTTTTTAGAAGTAGTATTAAACTATAATGAAAGAGCTAATTTATTTGTAGGTAATAAAAAAGAAAATACTATGTCTTTAAAAAAAGGTGATATAGATGGGTTATATATTCATAAATTAATAAATATAATACCTAAATTTCCTATAGAATTTAAAAGTTCTATAAATACTTTATCAAGTGATTTATTAGTTAATATCAAAACTAGTATAGAAGGTAATTATAAGGAGTCTGATTTAGAATATTATAAATATGCTTATAGTATAAATAAGGGTATTAAATATATATTAATTAAGGTTAAAAATAGTGAAGAATATTACTTATTAAGATATAATGATAAAAATGAGACTAAAATGTTATTTTCTTTTAACATTGTTATTGAAAATAAAAAAATAATTTGAAATTTTAATAATATAGATATACAGATATATTATGATTTAAATTATAAAAAGTTATATGCTTCTAATTTAATAACTAAACCATCAATTAAAAAATCTAAAAAGGATGACCTTGATTTTATAATAAAAGATGATAAATTAAAATCATTAAAGATAGGTAAACATAAGCAAACAGATTTACGTATAGGATCTTTAGATATAAAAACTTGTAAAATAGATACTGAATCATTTGTTGTAGCTATAGGTTTTGGTGTTTTTAAAGATTTTGAAAAAAAAAATCGTGTTGATAATGAGATACCTTACAATCATGATAATGTTAATTTAAAATTATTTAGTATATATGATCATATAGAAAATGAAAGTAATATGCCCGCCGGAGGCGGGAGATCTAGTTATAATGATTTATCTTATAAAATAATTATAGATTGTATAATGACAATGTTAAAATCATATAATAATTACGTCTTTTATGCTCATAATTTAAGTAATTTTGATAGTATATATATATTAGATAAATTGTGCTTATATAATGAATTAAATAAAGATAATCCTTTTATTATAAAATCATTATCTAATAAAATAAATATAATAAGTATTAATATCTCTATTATTATTGACAAGATTAAATACTCTATAACTTTAAATGATAGTTACTTAATATTAAACTCATCATTAAATAAACTTACCTCTTTATTTAAATTACCTGAAAATAAAGGTATATTTCCTTACGAATTTAATACAATAAATAATATTAATTATATAGGTCCTGTGCCTGATTCTAAATATTTTAAAAGTATAGAAGATTATATTGAATTTAAAGCTCAAAATAATAATAAATTTTATTTAAAGGAATGTTTATTAAACTACTTAGAAAAAGATCTTATTTTATTATTATATATAGTTGAAAGATTAAGATATTTTGTTTATATTAATTATGATATTAATATAAAAAATATATATACTGTATCTAAATTAGCTTTAGAAGTTTATATTAAATCATTTAAAGATTTATATAATAAAATACCAATTATAAAAAATAAAATTTATTATAATTATATGAAAGAAGCTTTATATGGAGGTTATACCCAAGTATTTAAACCTATAGGTAATAATCTATATTATTATGATATTAATTCTCATTATCCTGCTAGTTCTATACGTATGTTAC